TCAGAACCGAGCCGGTTTAGTTACCCCCTACCTTTATCCTTGTCTTTTAGCTGATGGTAATAGTTTCAAAGATAGACGTGTCACATAATCACATAAATAAGGAAATAAAGTGAGTGAAGGAGTAACTGTCGGGGATAGGCACGACTAAACAGACTAAAATGCATAAGTATACTTGTATCGAGGAGTTCCTCTTGAAAGACAATAAGCCGTCAACAGTGCCGTCTAGCGCCTTTTAGGCTTAGAAACTCCCTCGTCCTAGAGCTGATAGAAGTACAATAAGAGTATGAAGTTAGACTTAGTCAATTCACCGATTCGGGTTTTTAATGGACGTGTCACGCCTTGAACGCATGAAGAAAGCTGTCAAGCATTGAATGAAGGAAGGTTTGAGGGAGGCAGGCAGGCTCGGGCAAGGTTGGATCGATCGGGCAAGGACAAGTGAAAGAAGCAAAGCCATAGCACGAGAGAGCCTTCGCCGTTTTCTTTCGAGTTCGAGGGAGCGCTCAAGTGGAAACTCAACTATGTCAATAGAGAAAGCAGATTCAGAAAGAAAGCGAGTCATTAGTTTTCTAGTCTTTAATCCTGTAAAAGAGGGTTTGACCTCAACTAGGCTACGGATTGTTTTTCAGGTAGACATAACCCGAACGCCGCGCAAACCAGATCACTCTAGACTTTTTACACTTGCTCAATCTCGAAAGCGAATTCGGAAACTTTGGAATGGGGGCAAAGCCCGACGAACCAATCTCGATAGTAAGCATTGGGCGGGCGATAGGGAGGACGGTCTCTGGATTGATTGATTTCTGCTGGCAAGGCATAAGAGCCGTTACCATATGGCCTGTGTGGTCTTCCGCGGAATCACCAATGAATGTCTCCTAACGCCGCGACGGGGACCGGGAGAAGCAGACACAAATTGACTCACTACATGAACTGCATAAGCAATATTTGGACGAATAACAGTAAGATATACCAGACCCTTATTACCTCCGTAGAAGTAACATTCTGGGGAGGCTCAGCTTCTACCCAGGGCGGAAGGTGGAGAAGGCTGGGCCGTAGCTACAAGGATAAAAGCATGACCCCTTTAAGATCTGGGATAGATCTTTCCGATGATATCCATGGCTCAACCTCGAAATGGCCAAGGCTTGATAATCGGGTATAACTCGGAAGCCGGCTTGCGCTGGATTGGTCCATACCTCTGGCAGGCATCGCAGCTCTTAGCATGTGCTATGCAATCTGACAGGACCGTAGGCCAGTAGTGGCCATGTCTCCGGATCAACCAACGCATCTTCACAAACCCATGTGCCCCACTTAGGGGAGTCCGTTTTTTCGATGAGCTAACTAGAAGCTTAGAGGAGAGCGCTAGCGTGCACACTTCCGTTGATGTGCTTCACCGATCGATGGAATCTTTTTTACATTGATTAGTCGGACCAAACGGAGAGACCAATGCTACTCATTCTGATCTCAGCTGCTTTGTCTCTTTCTCGGGTACATCCCATACATACAAAGACTGGAGGAAGGAACTTCGCCAATGGTACTTCTTCCTTCTTCAAGCTCTTCCTCGCCGTCAAACTACTTCTATCTTTCAGGTGTAGAGGGAAAAGAGAGTCTTAAGCAGCAAGCATGAGTGAACAGAGACTGCTATTACCATGTCCCTAGCCTGGTTCCTTCTTTGTTGCCTGCCTCTCCGCTTCTGTCAGCATAGAGGAAGGTTTTCACTCCCATTGAGAAAGAATAAATGCCCTAGCTCAGCTTCCTAGCATGACACATCAGCTACGCCATCAGAGACTGGATTAGAGCCTGGAATGATCCTCCACTTGCTAGTCAGGAAATATAACCTTATCTTCTTTCGCTGCTCTCTTAAGCTATCGCTCGCTTTACGAGTGCAACCAAGTTCAAGAAACTGTTAATTAAGATACTATGCTGGTATCTATCTAAGAGTCAATATCTGTGAGAAGCTTCCTTCTCATACACATCCGAAGCAACGTTTGATCATCAGCATTAGAGAGTTTTGCCGGTCCTTGAAAGAGCGTCATCAGTCTAGCTCGTCATGACTCGATCATGGCCTTAGGCGGAATTGGTCCTGGCCGGAAGAACGAAAGATACCGGCAAGCACGGAGCAGTCGTCCAAAGGGGTTCCGTAGAGTGGTCTAACCCCGGGTCAATCCCTGGAGCTTTCTCCATGCCCGACAGAGAAAACTTGGTGCGAATCGGGCTGATAAAATCCACTGCTCGTCTAACTAATGTACTGAAGTAATTCCACGCAAATATGGCTGCCCGGAGAATCCGTAGCTGCTAAGGAAGAGGGTCGAGCCATAACGGATTGATGTGGCGTAGCGTCGACTGGAATCGATCTGAATGAAGCTTCAAGCGTAGTTCTGGGGCTTCTCCTATACCCCGCCTATATGGAGGAAGATTAGGTGGGGAAAGTCATAGTGAAAGCAGCAAGCTGGAAAGTAGCCGCTCCTCTTTGATTGTGCACAGCCCCTGCCACGAGACACCTAATCGAAGAAGCGCCTTCCTATCCATGCAATAAATGGGGCTACTTCTATAGCACCCTGTGGCGCGAGCCTTGTCTTTGTGCGTGCCGCGCTGTGCCACATCCTTCTTAGTAGAGTTATGCCATTCTTTTCTTCCTTCGCTGCTTGAAGACGCTAGAGCTGCGCCGGCTGGGCCGCTTCGCTGCCCTGTGCCCCACCCAAGCCCGTATAGAGATGGGCGGTGTGCAATACCCGCCAATGGCGATTAAATATTTATGCCTGCGAAGACTAACTATTGATTAAGCGACCAAGCTCAGACTTTTTAGAGTAACGATTAGGGGTTGACTAAGTGCTATTTGGAGGTTCCCCGTCTGCTCTGTCCAAAGCCCGCTTCCGATAAAGCCCCTCGCCGAGCGCCGAAAACGGACCAATGGACTTCGCCCAAAGCCTTGAGAGCCGAGGGAATGATGCCAATCCCTCAAAACTACAGCTTTAATACCCTAATGAAACTCACCGATTTTTGCAACTATTCAGGGGATTTCCTAAGGGCTATTAATGGTCTAGTCTCAATCAGGGGCGCTACCAATCCCCTTTGATTTTTAGGTTCCAGTGGGTCGGTCAAAAAAGGGCTTTCTGACCAAGCCTGACAAATCCCTAGCTCAAAGTCTCTCGTCCAGCGTGCCTTGCCACTACAAGCCTTTAGGGAACAAGCCTTGCCGTGCCAAGCCTAAGGTAAGGGTCGAGATTAGGGCACATTTGACGGAGAAGCCGCTAGAGCGCGTTTTCAGGCAGGGGTGCCCCGCTCTAATTGTGACCCATCGATGCCGCTAAACGTGGGATTTCCGCTTACGAGAAGCCCCTAGCGCAAAATCCCTCAAAGGGAGAAGGTTCCGTAGGTTGTGCGACGGGCAGCGGCTAATGCTCGGCTTGGTGCTGAGCTCTGACCGGTGCCTGCTCGGCTGCATGGCATTTACCCTGTTGGGGGCCTTACTATACTCCTTAATTAAGGGGGGAAGTCAAAGGAAGATAGATCAAATGATCTTTCAGCGGTCCCCGGCCGTCAGTATCATGTCCCCGCGTCTCAGCATCTAGAATAATAGCTAGGCATCAGTTTGAGTTCGAGATCGAGACCCAGAAGTAGAGATAGAGGCAAAGGTTGCAGCAGGAGGGAGAGACGGTTCAATACCCGATTTGAGAACCAGGTAACCTAGCATCCTCACCCATTGAACCATAGTACCTAGCTTCCTTTCGCTCACGTCCGAACCCATCATTGTTGGATCGATATCCAGTTCCACCAGCGGAAGAGAAAGTTGGATAGGTACCCCCAGCAGTTGCTTCAGCTAACCAATTGGAATAGGTACAACTGGTAAAGCTACAGCTGCTCCTGCTACTAAATCGACTTGAGCAACGGATGCTGGCTCTAGGAACGGAGGGAAAAGCGCAATAGTTCAAATCGGTGGATGAAGAATTCATTGTCAAACCATAGCCTCTGGATTTAGATCGACGTTGCCTGCCTGGGTTGAACCATAAATCATTGAAGAACCTATTCCGGAGTCATCGATAGAATATCCAGGGCCTATGGATCCAAAGCCTATTCCTAATCCAGGTCCGTGACCGAAGTCAGAGCCTATTCCTTTTCCATTTACAGACCAAAGATGCTTTGGTTTGAAAACCAATAGCATAGGTGAAGGCATAGCCCATTCCAGTTCCATATCTGGATCCGGAACCATGAATAGATAAGGGCAGCATATGCAGGGGCTTCTCTGGAAGAAGATCTCATAGGGGATCTCGAGGTTGAAGATGAAGATCCATATGCGTGTACGAATGAAGGTACAGATCGACGATCCAATTGATCTGGGACCCGAGGCATAGCAATCAGAGGCGTAGAGCATAGTATGTTGGAAGGTGCTTATAAAAGGAAACACCAACTAAAGGCCTGTCATAGTCTCCCCAAGTATCACGGGGGTGGAGCCTATTCTATGAGTACCTCGGGAGGGGGGTCAACATATGGATTACTCTTTTTGTACATCGACCCAGCGTAGAAAACTACAGTGCGCTCCTGCGCACTCCGGCTTGAAAGCTTTAGTTTTCTGGGCAGCGAATGGAAGAAATGGAGATGTGCCGCTATCCAGCCTATCTTGATGAACCAGAAGTGAGAAGGGCTGGGTGAATTCCGGAGTTCTTTTGTGCCGCCATCAATTGGATCTATTGAACCCAGTAGGCCGTTAGTCGCAAAGAAGAAGAAATGGGGGACCATCTGGATCTCGAGCACGAAATAAGCTCTCTCGTGGTCCCTACTGCTTATGGGACTGTGATCGAATCTGCTCGGAAAACTGGTAGATGAAATGGTAATGTATATGGAAGCGAACGAGGGGAAGCTAAGACGGGGGTTACTTATAGCTAATGGGAGGTAAGCAAGACAAAGCAAGTCAACGTGGGGTATTCATGGTAGCGGTAAGCCGTGATAGGTGTAAGCAAAATCGCGCATTAAGGTAAGCAGTACCGAAGAGGTGAGGATTGCATAAGACGGTCTTCCTATGATAAACAAACTGGTAGTCATTTTATTTTTTATTGTGCAGATCAAGTATCCGAATGCTCGAGCGGGTAGAGAAGTTCATTTATACTTACGATATACTTTGACGCGGCCCACCTAGTTGGACCGGAATGGACTTGTTCCCCCGTTAGAGGAGAAGACGGAGAGGCCTAACAAAGGGCCTGATCAACCAAAGACTAAGGAAGAGGCGGTAGATCGAAGGAAGGGCCAGAGGAGCACCACCGCCTACGCAGAATGGGCGACGAAGGCAAAGCGCCCAGTTTGTTGAAAAGTATGGCTGCGAAAGCCTTATAATTCCATTATAATGTTATATGGTTTCAGCTGATTACGAACACAGGAGGGTAGTAATGCCTAAAGGAAGGGGAGAGACGAGTGGTACTAAGGAGGCAAAAAAAAAATAAAATGAAGCGAAAGTCCCGGAGCATTTTAAGGAACTAGTCGAAGGAACAAGGGAGTTATGTCTAACTCCGGCTCACACCAAAGAGGCAGGCGATGAGCCTGTAAAAAAAAAGCAAGAAATAATACAGACAATTCTTGGCACCGAGGAAGCGCCGCAGGTCATTGCGATAGGCGCAGGTTGGAGGGGATAACTTCTTGAACAAGCCAAGAGAAGAGTAAAAAGATGTGCTCGCGTGGACATACCACGATCTTAAAAGCATACCCTTTTTTCTATTTGCAAGCACAAATTAGATGCGGGAGGTCAGGCGCCACGCCTGTGAAACAAAGGCCTAGACGAATGAACCCAAATTATGCTGAGCTTGTATGTAAAGAAGGGGAAAAGGAGATTCAACGAATGCTTGACGCCGCTATCTATCTATCATATTCAGAGTTAGCACGAGCTATTTGGTATCCCCAATAGCTGCTCTTAATAAAAACGAAAAGAGTTTGATCTGCGTAGACTTTAGAGAACTTAACAAAGAAAGTGACAAAGAAGGCCTTCCCGTTGCCGTTCCAAGATGTGATCTTAGAAGAGGGAATGACATGGACAGCGCATATGATAGGTTATTCCAGAATCGACGTTCATATCGCCGAAAAGGCCACCTTTGTCACGTCGTCTTGGATTTACGCCTACAACCTCCTGCCTTTATTTTGTGTAATGCACCCATAGAGTAATCATTATCTTTGAGAAGATGACTTACTCTATGGCCTTGTAAGGATTGACTTGGATGATTAGAGCGTCTTCGGAAAGGAGGCGGAGCACTTAGAACAGCTCAAGGAGTGCTTAGGCGTCTGTCGCGCAGCTTGTCCCTGAATCCACAGAAGTGTCAGTTCTTAATGAACCAGGGACGGCTGCTAGGACACAAAGCCGTTAAGGATTATGAGGGTACCCGTGAAGGTGATCTTGGAAATGACGACAAATGTTAAGGATTTTTGTTTTGTTTTGTGCGGGCGTGCGACGCCTCCCAGAGGACCAGGAAGCCAGGTCCTAAAGTCTATATGCCTTGACGCCGCGTTTTAAGGTAAAGGGAGGAAGGCTGGGGCCTTGACACGCGGAGCGCGTCTCGTGGGTGCAGTCGTCACCGCTACCGAATACTGCTGAGAAAAATGGGTCGAAGCAAGGGCGGTGAGGCATGGTCAGAGAGGTGGCGAAGTTCTTGGGGTTTTATTTTTTTTTTAATCCCAAGCCCAGGGAAGGAGTAACTAGGCTAGCTCCTCGCTCCTGTCGATCGGTCTCCACTTAGTTGGTACCCGTTTTAGACGACGCTTTTGGAGCCGAAAATGACTGCTCCCGGCGACTCTCCTTCCCTTTGTCCCTATCCGAGGTAGGGTAACTCTTCCGAGAGCCGGCTCAGAAGTGCGGTAACAACATTTTGGTTATCTCTGTACTTTATATAGGTCAGTCAGTGTCCTTAGTCTAGTCCTTTATTTATTTATATAGCCTCTAATCACGGGGCTTTACCAAAGCTTAGGTCGGCTTTGAGGTCCGCTTCCGAGCTTGTTTGAATTGACTGAATCTGAATGAGAGCCCGGAGGATGTGAGTGTTTTGATCCTAGATCCGAGTCTCATGCCTTCCTTATAGGCTTTTCATTCCTTCCCTGAGCCCACCTTTAGCCCTTGCTTTCGTTTCGCGCTAGCCGCTTTCCCCGCTAATTGTGCTTCGTCACCTCTTTTTTATTTATGATGTAGAGTAGTAGCGCACACGCTCGCACTTAGAGCAATTACGCGCTTCTCTCGTTATGCAAGCCAGCTTTCTCAAGGAGGAGACATGGTTTAGCAGTTAATTACATCTCGAAGAAGACCTCCTAAGCTAAGGACGCCAGCCAGTAGAAAACAATTTCGATATTTTGGAGGAGACACACGAAAGGCGGCCAAAGATTCAGACTACGTTCGAAGCCAATTACAAAGGTTCGGAAGAGGATGAGACCCTTTCAAGGAGGTGATTGAGGCAGTACGGTAATAACCTTTAGAGCTACCGCGTCAGCTCAAAAACTGGGTTTCCCTTAACTTAAAGTATGGGACGGGACCCGGTCGGATTAGTAGCTTGAGGGTCGAGTGTTTCGACCATAAAAAACTTTTGGCATTGGCTCAGGATGCCCCGACTTAGGATGTATGCTTCGATACACCCCCTGTAATCAACGGGGCAAGCACCCCCTGCTCTGTAGGAATTGACATATGATTTCGAATCATCGTTGATGATGATTTGAATCACTGCCGGCTGGGGCAACCTTTCGATCTAGGCCTGACTGAACATTTATGAGAAGCCCTATAAATTGTCGTACCAGATCGCTTCGAAAGGCGCTTGGTTTGGCCTTCAGCAGCCCGCGAACTTCTGTCAGAGGTGATTAGTCTCCTTACGTGGCGGCGGGGTCGTCACGAGCAATAAGCGTCGACAACATCCTTCTCCTACACACTGGGCAGTCCATTGCTAAGGACTCGGTGCTCAACCGTGCCCATATGCTAGTTGAAACTAATCTTACCTTATTTACGATAAACCCCGAATGAAACTGCTCAGCCTATGTCCTCCAACGTTAGGTAGTATCTTGCGCTTAAATGGACTGACCCTGCTTTTAGGGTCACTTTTTTGTTACCTTCCGTTAGATCTGAGGGCGGCAATGTTGAGAGGGCGAAAGCACACTAAGGAGGCACGCCAGCCAAAAGGGAAAGGGTCTGGAGTCGGAAATCGAACCCCTTGTTGTTGACCTGTGACAGTCTCAATGCTCTTATGGCAGGGCAGTAGGACCGGGATCTCATAGAGGCGGCATTTTACTGCGGCTCCCTATGAAGGCACCAGTCGAGTAGCAACCACTTCGGGAACAGGATTTCTCCCCAAAGCGGGCTTTTATTCGTCCGCCAGAACGAACCGACCAAAGCGGTGAGGGCACGGTTAGCCCAACTCACCCAGCGCTTGAAGCAAGGTTCAGAACTTTTTGCAGGTTTTGACCCCGCCTTCTTCCTTCGCCACTAATGCGGGTGGATCGACAAGATCAATGGCTACTGGACTATCGGGCTCTGCCTTCGCTGCTGGATTAACGCTAAGGAATGCTAGAACAGGCAAGGAATGCGGGTAAGGAGGTAAGGGAGTCCCTGACTTCCTGGGTTTATCCGTTCGCGGAGCTCCTTGCTACCCGAGAATGAAATAAGAATGGAATGAGGCCACTCAATCTCTTTCTCCCTACCTCCGCTGCTTTACCTTGCTTCCCTTGCTGCCTGATAGAATGGTATTGGACTAGTAACTGACAGAAAGCATTCCCGTCTATCCCCGATCAAACCCCCCTCTCTGCTTGTGATGTCCCTTTTCGTTTGTTCTCTCCCCAACCTGCACTGCTTTTCTTTCGTTTGCTGCCTAACTGAGAAAGGAAAGAAAGATCTCGCGGAAGAGCATACTCGATCGCTCCTCGCTCATCTCTTTCGGGTGGTGGGTGGGGTAGGTAAAGGCTATATGCTTCTCATTTCGGTATTGCATTTCAAAAAGATGATGGACGATAAATGGTAAATTCATCGACGGGCATCCACTTTGATAGCAGGTTGTCCACTCCACTATTTTGGGCTCTGGCTGATCCCGATGGATTAAATGACTGCTGACCGGAGTCTGGTTCCCGATCATGCGTGTATTTTCCCACCAACAACTTGACTGACGAACTGGTCGTTCGCATATGTCACTGATAGCTAAGCTATTCGGCTAGCTCTCGAATCGATAGACCCCCGATTTCTTTCTCAGTCGATGGGGCCTATCATTTCCGAATCAAAAATGATTCCTGGATTCGGCTATCTATCATCATCAAGAGGGCCCAGCCCATTTATTTGTCATGTCACGACAGTTGCTTTCCGGTTTGCATCTCTTTTGCACTCTGCCCTTCTTGCATTTGTTTTCTTTCAACTTGAATACCTGAAGAATACTCCCCATCCCCTGCTCTCCTTGAATCCCATCCCCTGCTCGATGCTGAAGCTACTCTGCCTTTCGGAACCCAAAAATAAACCCTTGAGCGGAAGGGCGCTTGGGAAGCTATGCAAAACCTGAATATGAATAAAGGAATCTGCTTTCCATCTTTGAGCGAAAGAGAAAGAGATCGCCCATCCACTCCGCTCTTTGGTATGGGTAATACTAATTTTACGGATAATTTAAAGTAAGTGCTCTGTCGTCCTCCTGTTTATACTTATCCCTGAATCAATCGCTTTTCGTCGGAATAACATTTAGCCAGTTCTTTCTTTTTGACCTCTAAATCTCAAAAACCCTCCTAAAAAAATAAATCCTAATGAAAAACTGATATATATGATATCAACTATAATTCTTAGATGAATCCCATTGCGGCATCCAAGCTCACTTGTTCAAACAAAGTGAGAGTAATGAGAAAGATTCCCACTAGAACTGAGGAAACCATTACTAGTGGCTGATGATGGAGCGGATCGAAGCACTTCTTCGCCTGGACCACTCCTTTGATAGAATATTCCAAATCGATTTTGGGGCCTCCAAGAACATGTGTCGCGCCACCTCGTACTCAGTACAAAACCCCTAGGCGTAGCGTATTTACAAGAACGAATCATCTCAATATTCGATGTTGTAATTAAGGGCCCTTGGTCTAAGCAGCCAATCCAAATATTCCGTATACGTACAGGTACTTTTTATACAAGAATTTATACGTGGGTGAAGCCAAAACCATACTATGAGGAAGGTCAATGAGTATAAGATCAAAAAAGCATGGCGAGGGTTTTCTGATATGGATAAAGTCATTGCCTCTTCGATCGAGAATGTCTTGATAGGCCTCAAGTGCCTACTTGTGGGCAATGCTCCTAGTAACCCAATCTCCCGTTTGGCTTTTTCTGGGGACTTGCGAACGAAACGTGGTTTACTTGATGAACCCTCATTAATGCTAAAACTCAAAGGACGATAGAGACGTTCAGATACTTGATCCAAAAAAAATCGCCAAAATTGGGGGAACCGGGGGTGTTTATGCGAGCGGTCATAAGCGCTTCCCGTGGCGATCTTATCACCGTCGGGCGCCTATCCGTTAGATACCTTAAAAATTTAGGATTCATTGGTGTTCTATATGCGGAGGCTGGGGCCAATACCTCTCTCCGTGGGATTGGATAGAGGAACATCTAATTCAGGGCGATCGGTCCCTTGATCCCTCTCGTGCCAGCAACACGGGTCCCATCCCAAAGGTCTGGTGGGATGGATTCGTTACACTTTTTCTGCTCGCTCGTCCCGTGCTCGCCATAGATAGATAGATAAGGGGGTTGAATCTTGTCTCATTCTCTCCTCCCCGATGCTATTACCCTTCCGGGTTGAGTCGGGAAGTGAAATGGCACCAGCGTCCTCAAAATCCCAATATAGGACCATTCTTCCCTCTTCCCCTTCAAAAGACCCGAAACGGCAGGAACCGTACAAGAACGAGTCAATTGAATAAGCGCAACTGGAAACAGTCAGTCTTACTTGCTCCATTAGTAGGTCTAGTCTATATGGAACTCGTCTATTGCTTTTAGTAAACATAAATAGGTCTATTGGTTGGCTGTATTCCTCACCTGTCAACTCGCAAGCCTGCCCGAAAGCCATCTGTCTATTATCTCTGTCCTTCTTCCCTTGAATCGTATCTACTCTGGTCAAGCCCGCTACCGGAACTCTTAGTCCATCCGAACCTGCACCAGGAAAGAAGGAAATGTCAATTTTTCGGGAAAGAAAGCATTCGGTAGGGAAGCCCTGGGGAAAGGGAACTCGCAAGCAAGCATTCGTTGTCTTTTGTCACTCAAGTTAGCTATCCATACCGTAACCGTAGTATGGAAGGTTTTCTTTATTGACCACGCACTCAAGCCACCCCGCTCGAAAGGAAGGAAGCCCGCCCGTACTCCCCAGTCCCGGTCCGGTTTGGTCACTGATATCACCTATCGTCGCTGGAGAACTACTCTCCTCTGGTATTAGCATTAGCAACCCCCGCTGAAAGAATGAATGACAATGTTAAACATCCACCGATGAATTAGTATGTACCTGCACGACTCGTACTATAGTGTTTAGATCGTATAACTCCTTCTCCTGTTATTGCTTTCTATGACGAATGCTTGCCCGCGGGATACTTCTTGATTCCCCAGGAACAATAAATAGTCACTTGAGTACGCCCGGAAACAATAGCGGGTTACTTGAGTTCAAAAGACAGATCCCCTCGAAGGCATGGAGGAATCGCAATAGCCAATCCCAAGCTCGCTGAAGAAGGAACTATCGCCCAAATAAATTTCAATATACAAAACCGTTTTCCTTTTCGAAGTGACAATTGAGGGCCAGAGCTTAGTGGAATTTCGAATGGAAGAGACAGAGCTTAGGGACGGAAATACGATTGGAGAGGCAAAAAGTGAAGCCCACGGAGCGGGAAGGCTAGTGGCGGATTCCGGCTATCCTTACGATAGTTCCCGGGTGTATTATATTAGGCCGCGCTAGGACAGTATTCTAAGTTCGAGAGAGGTTATTTATACTGGCCCGTCATCGGTTAAGTCATCGGGAAGCGGTAGGAGCAGATCGGCCTATGACGGGTAAAAAGGCTTATAGCTTATTTGAAACTAGAAGCTTGAGATCGTTCACGTTCTGAAACAGATTTATCCACCGAAGATAAGGCAATGAAATTATTAGCCGGAGGTGAAGGTAAAGGAATGGACCCAAGATACGACCAGGCTATAAAATAGGCTGACCCGGGTGTCGAGACCAGAGGTGAGGCAAGACTTTTCAAGTAGATTAGTTGAGTGACCGGAGACCAGTAACAAGATAGAGAGAAGACAACTAGTGACAGTTACAAGTGCTCTTGGCCGTACCAACTATTATTCCTTTTCTTGTGTCTGACCAGAAGAGATTTCTTTCGAGACCGCCCATTCTTATTCATCATACGACACGAGAAAGACAAAACGAATAGATCAAGTAGAGTGAAAAGCATAATCTAACCTAGATGGGAATCCGAAGACAAAAGTTGGACTCTAAATCCGTTGAAGACAAAGAATACTGCGTGGAAGCCATTGGATTATCAAGATGTAGATGCGGAACCGGATGAGTATAAGAATGATTTACAAGGGGCGTAGACGTACGACTAGACTAAGCTTTAGAAATTGATACAAAGTGCTTCTGAATTGAAGGCTCTGACAAGAGTTCGTGAATAGCCGAGGTAAACAGATAAGAAAGAAACATTCTAGGCCAACCGGCCCCAACTGACGGGGGTATTGGTCTTCTTTACCAATGTTTGGTAAAGGTCGGGTACAATATACCTTTTTTACCAAGCCCCGTCGGCGGCGCTCTTCTGATGACTCAAAGGCATATAAAACCCTTGAATACCATAGAGCGCCCACGGTTGTAAGATGCACAAATAGCTCTTCATCCATTTTGATAAAAGCGAGTCATTCCCGCTCGAGCGGGGAGAATGAGTCTTTTAAACCTGGGATCCGACCACTATTTGGTACACTGGACCATGTTGGTTTCCAAGAGATACCCTGATAAACAGGTACCTCCCGGATGGATGGTACATATCGGAGAAAGAATTCTCTTGCGCAACGGCAGACGCATCTAACCGTTGAACTAACATTGGAACCCATCGCCGTGATCGGCTGGGTGAGCTTTTCACTCACACGCACGGCCAGCCCTTGATCCATACCCAGATCCTGATACAGTAGACGCATAGTCTGCGAAAGCAGCACCAGTCACTACCTAGCCGGCCGGCTACTACTCGGCATCCAGTCCAGCATTTCGAGCTGGAGAAGTGAATAAAACAGTACGAGTAGGAGCGATCCAAGAGATTCATTACCTGCGGAGACTAGGGTCAGTATTGGCAACGGTTCGTTATAGTCGTAAGAAAGATTTGCTGGTCTCTGAGGCCATCGTTCGAGTCTTTAATTACATTATGGATACTTCTTTTTTGGCTTGTTCATATGCTTTTCGCTTGAATCTTTCGCTTGAAAGGTTTATGCGGGGCATACGGGATATCGAAGAACAACCTTTTCTAATCTATCATCTCGATCTGGATTTAAGTTACGGTTTTGTCAATAGAGAAAGGTTGAAAAAGAAACGGATCCCTTTTTTAATGAAAATCAAGGATATTTTTTATTCTTTTTTTTCAAATAAAGTTTATGATAAAAATGGAAAGTGCAGTGCAATTAATAAAGGTCGGGGGATCCCACCTGTGGGTTTATTAAGCATAGTTTTACCTGTGGGTTTATTAAGCATAGTTTTAATTAATTTATACTTAGATGAGATGTACCGAATGGTATCTGTGGTACTCCCGCGGGACTGGAAATACTTTCGGTACCAGACTCAGGTCATAATAGTCATTTCTGAGCAATCAGTCAAAAAGGGAACAAAGCCCATTCCAGATGAGAGAATCAAAGAAATTACGTAAAAATGAGGGGCATGTTGAAGGCTATCACAAATGAGTTGAGTCTCAAAGTTCTGGTGAAGCCTATCTCGAGAGGAAAGGAGTCTCATATACGTGTGTCTAACCAATCCTTCATTTTAGGTATTTCCGATGAAGGTAAAATCTTATGGATGACAGGAGAAGAAGATTCGTTTTTTTCTGCTCTGACCCCCCTATCTTTTCTTTTTCTTCATACTAACTAACAGGGGGTCAAATCCCACGTTGTTGGCGATAAAACCTCGTCTCTCCAATTTCTCTTCTTTTTCAGTCTTGTTTTTCAACAAGCGGAATAACCCAATTTGTATCTCGGCAATGAATCCCCTATTGAGATCTTTAGTACAGACATTTTTTTCCATTCTTTTTGTCCTTGGCCGCATTAGCAAAACATTCTTATCTGACCCTGGATCCAGACCTTCGAACCCTGGAACGAGGGGAGCTATCGACTAACTTCACTCCATCTTCCCACCTATTCTGTCGATCAAGTGGTTATAATGACCCAATCCTGGAATGAATTAGATGCATAAAGTGGTATCGAAGAATAAATTCCATCAGCTGACAACCCATCCTTTCTATCTCGATCTCTGAGCCCGAGGCCAACCAGACGAGAGGGACCGATAAAGTAGCAGCATTGCAAGAAAAGTAGCGCTTAAAGGGCCCTCCTCTCGCGCTTAAAGCTCAGCTCTAGCTTTGTTTCTCACATTCTACTAATTGAATCAGCTCTTATTTAATCAACTAATTAGAACTAATTACATAGATGATCTGCCTGCTCTCTTACTTGAAGAACATGATTTCAATTGAAAATGAAATATTTATTACAACATTTCGATTAACTCATTTCGTATATGATAACAGAACGCGCCTTGCGGCGCGCTTGCTTGGCCGGGCAGGTAGATGAAGGTGAGAGGTTTCCAACGACAGTTTTAAGATTGGGTTGGTGTTCAGTCTACCTTAGTAGAAGATCGAAAAGAATGCAAAGCATTCCAAATGATATGCCCAAGAGAAAAGGAACGAGGGGAAGAAGCGGGAGTTCAAGCAGAGCCTATAAAAAGGTTCTTGAAGCTATGGGACTCTGAAAGATAAGATGGAAACAGGGGAGTTGGCCGAATCATTGACGCACTAGAACGAATGGATCTTTTTGAAATGGTTGCATACATCTGCAGTGCAACTGCTGACATTCATAACGCTCCTACTAATCCCGCGGAGGGGGCGGCACCCCCGCTGGCTCCAGAACCGGGGGCGGCTCAAGAGGCGCCCCCGCTGGCTCCGGAACCGGCGGAAATTCCCCGCGCCGAACTGCTAAATAAAATTCACGATCTCCTGAGGGAGAGAGTTCGTGAGCAGTGTGAGAGGGGAAAGGGGCGGCTTTCCGCTCATTTTCCGGACATGCCATCCATCTACTCCCAGATTGCGGAAAACATTGTCCGCGATCTGGAAATCTCCGAAGAGATGGATGTGGACACCCTCCGCGGATGGGTGAGGGAGATGAGGGAGAACCCAAATCTCCTAAAATCCCTCATTAGGGGGCGCCTTCCTGATTAGCTTTCAGTTGAAAGCTATGGGACTCTGAAAGATGGAAACAGGGGAGTTGGCTGATAAAGATGGACAGTAACGATCGCGTAATATAAATTTTTCGGCCTCGTCATCGAAAGCGGCTTCCAATTGCTCGGAAATTCTTAGCTATATGGGGGGCTTGGATGGTGAGCAAAAACAATTGATCAAGAAGTTGGTCAACTTTCGCATGAAAGCAGGTAAAAGAACGAGAGTTCGTGCTATTGTTTATCAAACTTTTCATCGCCCAGCTCGAACTGAACGCGATGTAATCAAACTTATGGTTGACGCCGTAGAGAATATAAAGCCCATATGCGAAGTGGAAAAAGTAGGAGTCGCAGGTACTATTTATGATGTCCCTGGGATTGTAGCCAGGGATCGTCAACAAACCTTAGCTATTCGTTGGATCCTTGGAGCAGCTTTCAAACGACGTATAAGCTACAGGATAAGCTTAGAGAAATGTTCATTTGCTGAGATACTGGATGCTTACCGAAAGAGGGGAATTGCACGTAAGAAAAGGGAGAATCTTCATGGACTGGCTTCCACCAATCGAAGTTTCGCGCATTTCAGATGGTGGTAAAGTGAGACCACATAAAGAGCTCTTCCTCATTCAGTCTGATTTTTCAGTAAGATATGGTTTGACCCTTTTCCTTTTTGAATCTTCATATAGAAAGCCGGCCTTCCTCATACTCCCCCCTTCCTTCATTCATTGAGTTGGAGGAATCCATAGGAGGCCCGCCCGTTATGCATTGCATGAATTCTTTGTATGACTTCTCTTTTGCCTCAGGTCGAATGAGGGAGATCAATCAAACAAATCAATAGGCCATGAATGAAGAAGTAGTGGGCCTTTCACCCTCTTTCTAGTGACTCGGGGAGCTGATAAATGCACTTCAAAGGGAGGGAAGCTAGGTTTCCCATGTTGGTATGGCCGGGGCATTAGTGAGACCAAAAGGCATGACAAGGAACTCGAATGCGCCATACCTTGTTACACAAGTAGTCTTAGGCCTTCCGCGATCCGAACCTGGCGATCGAAGGTCCAACTTTTAGAAGTACCGTGTTCCCCCAAGCTGGTCGAATAGGTCGGCGATGAGTGGGATGGGGTACTTTTTCTTGATCGTCACCTTGTTTAGGGCCCTATAGTCAATGCACAGCCGCAAGGACCCATCATGCTTCTTCTGAAATAGCACTGGTGCCCCATATGGTGCCTTGGAGGGGCCCGCATCCAATCTTCAATTGCTTCTTCAGCTCCTCCAGCTCAGGTGGTGCCATCCTGTAGGGCGCTTTGGCTGGGGGCTTGGCTCCTGGCTCCAACTCTATCTTATGATCCACCTCCCTCCTCGGCGGCAATCTCTTGGGCAATTGTGGCGGCATCACGTCCTCGTACTCCTTGAGGACCCCTTTTCTCTCTTCAGGTAGTACCCCGCTCGTGCCCACGTCCTCAGTTGTCTCCACCATTGTAGCCAAGAATGTGGCCTCACCCTTCTTCACTCCACGGGTGAGCTTCTGGGCCGAGATCATCTTGGTCGGCGCCTTGGTCCCTTGAACCGTTGGGACTATGCATGGTGCACCTTCTTCCATGATGCACACAGAATTGACGAACGGCATAGGGACGGCCTTTACTTTGCCCAAAAAGTCCATCCCCAACACCACTTGGAAGTCGTCCATAGGGACCACTGATAGGTCCGTCTTGCCTCTCCATGCTCAAATCTGTAGCTCCACTCCATGAGCTACACCATAGATGGGCTTGGCCTCAGAGTTGACAGCCTTGAGCTTCCTTGGCTGTCGGTAGTCCCCGCCTCATCCACCGATACAAAGTTGTGAGTCGCCCCCGTGTCCACCATAGCACGCGTGGGCTTCCCATTAATGCTGGCATCGACGTACATGAGCCCCTTGCTAGCTGGCTTAGGGGCCTCCTCCTTGCTCTTCATGGCATTGAGAAGTTGCAAGGCACCCATCCTTGGCTCCCCCTCGCTCCCTTCCTCCTCTAGTTTGGAAGCTAAGGCATTGAGAGCCTTCCTCTTTGGGCATTCCCGTGAGAAATGCTTGCCTCCACAAAGGAAGCACTCCGGATCTCTAGTGAACTTGGACTTCCCCTTGAAGCCCTTGCCACCTCTTTCTTCTCTTTTCTCCTCCTTGCCATCCTTACCCTCAGATGGCTTGTGTGATTCCTCCTTGTGGCTGTACCTCTTCTCTCCCCCACCTTGACTATGGCCACTCTTGGAAGACTCCGTCTTCTTGAACTCCACCAGTTGCTCCGCTACCGCCATGGCCGTAGCTAAGTCTTGCACACCACGCCTCTGTAACTCTAGCTCGGCCCAGTTTTGGAGCCCATCCATGAAGTTAAAGAACAAATCCTTCTCTAGAGCTGGAAGCCGGAAGCGCATCGCATGTTCTCTCTCCCTTTACTTGATAGGGCGCTTGAGCTGTGCCTGTACGCCGACCTGTACCCCGGAAGATTGTCTGATCAACAGCGCCTTTTTCCGTAAGCCTAGAAGTCAAGCTTCCCTTCCCCTCCCCAACCCCTCCCAAGAACTGACGGACGGAAACGACCGAACAAGGAATTCTCTGTTCCCTCTGCCGCTTACCGAAAGAACCTTAACTTACAGAACTAGCAGTCTTCGACCGCCTCCTGTTTCGGTTAGCGGGTTACGGGCTCTTGGCTTAGATCAAAGCAAATCTTTCCTTCCAATCATGGTCTTTCGGGTCCACGGAAAACCGAAACGTATCAAACTCCAGGAATGCCGTTGTTCAATCTCGTTCGGTACTCTACCGCTTTTCGCTTGTTGAATCCTACTTTGCTTTCCGGTAGCGTTTTCAGGTCATGGCGGTATGGAAAGAGAGAGATTTCCTCTTTAAGATAGCAAGCGGATCAGAAACGATTTCCTTTCCGTGTTGTTCTGTTCCGGGAGAGGGTGACTTTGACTTTTAGATAAACTAAACTCCTTTCGCTTCCGGGTGCTGGCAGCTTTGGAAAGGAAAGTAAATCTCGCAGTTTTTAGGGAAAGTCAGGGAACAAGTTATGCAGCCCTTCTCTAATAGGGCACTCTTGGGCGGTAGATCAAATAGAATTCCCTTCTTCTTTCCGTTCTTGCGGCTCGAAAAGATAGTTCACTCCGACCGTTGTTAAAGCAAGCCCTTTCATCCTTCCGGTAGCCGGGCGTAGCGCGTTCTTTTTTGGGACACATAGGCTATTACAGACGCGTCATTAAACACTTTTCGAAGCCCCGGAATGGAATCATTGCAGAAGAACGGTATAACGGTTGGGGACCGGAACAGGATTAAGTCTTTAAGCATTTGAAGGAGTGTTTGCTGTCAGTCCCAATCCTTCGGTTTCCGGATTGGAATAAGGAGTTCCATGTTCATACTGACGCATCACTCTATGCCATTGGATGTATGTTGGCGCAGGAAGGGCCGCTTGATCACCCCACCACCTTTTGCAATGAGTAGCATTATTTTGAAGTAGTGGTGGAAATGATTGGTCAGGATCTACCTGCAGTAGGAGCATAGGTAGTTTAGGACTGCTTAGTCAACCTAAGTGGTACAGGTAGTTCGAGACCAGGTGGTGGTGAATAACCGAAGGCATGGGTGGCTGGGGCGAAGCGGGCATCGAAGTGAGGACCGGAGCAAGCAAAACGTAGCCGATCACATCGGAGTCAGTCTAGGTGGATTTCGCCCTCGTGATCGGGATTCAATTCAGTAGTAGATGAAGAAGTTGGTAGCAACAGAACTGCCTCTAAACCACTAGAGACAGCAACTAAGCAATAAGAACAGAATACCAACCGCTACATTGTAGAGAGACGTTCGACTCCACGTGTCCGCTGAACAGTTCCGAAGTAGCAAGACGAGTGAATGAAGGCGCTGTAAGCGGTAGTGAAATTCCGTATTTCCTTCAGGGCTTCCTGAGCCTGCGAGAAAACTACAGGTTTGCTTCGCTGCTTGAAAGCCGTTGCAGCAAGAAAGCCGGATGCGCGTTAGCGCAACGGTGGTCGTAGATCAGCTAGCGCTAACGCAAGCTCCGGCTTGAGAGCCGGAGCAGCAAGATGAAAAACGGATGCACGCGCTAGCGCGCTGCCGTTGCGCTGGCTGCGCGTTAGCGCAACGGCTTGAGCGCTAGCGCTCAATCCGTTGCTTGTTGCGCAGTAGTTTTCTCGCTTGTTCGTTAGCGCCAATCGAGCGGCGCTGCCCCTATAGAGTAAGACGTTTTCTCGCTTGTTGCGTCAGCGCTCACTCCGTTGCTTGTTTGCTTGCTCCGTGTTTTTGGTTTTCCGGGGCAGGGCTCTTCTGCTGTTTTTGACTTGTGTTTTGGCCTCACTCACAGGCTCTGGGTTCCTTGCGGCGCTGCCTCATGCTTGCGCTTGCTTGAATGCCAGTACGTTACGTTACTAGAATAGGCGGTTGGCTGCTGCGCTCCAGATCTCACCGGAAGGGTCTTTTCCTTTGCTTGCGGAAGTGACCCTGCTTGCTATTCTATCACCCCTCGCCCGGCCTTTACTTGATAGGGCTCCTTCACCAGGATCAATAGCCCAGCTACACTACCACTACCCGTGAGATAGAAGTAGGGCACTTCACTCACCTCAGAGTGAGTGAGGTGAGAAAAGTAGTGTAGTCCGCACTACCTATCTGTAATCAGTTCAGCTTAGAGTTGTTTGCTGACACACGCTACTATCACTCTGGTTGCTGCTTTCACTCGGATTCTCCTCGGGCGGATCAAGGCATATTGGCTTGGCTTGCGAAAGAACTGATAGTTGCTGGATGGTTGGTTGACAGGTGTCTGGCTAGCAAAGAACCCGACAAAAACAAGTACAGTAGCGCCCTAGGCTATTTGATATAGTATAGCCGCGGAGACTACTTGCGTCGTCTGGCGTGAGGGTAAAGCCCCCTTTATGAGTAAGGCGGTACGGCCTAGCTGCTTTATTGAGAGATTTCGGCACCATTGAGAATTCTTTCAAGAATTCGCTGCTATTTCAGTGGTTGAAGTGCCGGTCGGCATTGCCTAAGTAACGTCCGGCTCTGTTTGCGCGCTTCTCTCCATCCGTTGAGTCGGTGGAAGGCTACTTAACCTAGCCTTCAGAGAAGAATCAAGTCAGAGAAGCCGGCGCAGCAAGCCGATCCGACATACGTTCAAACGCATGCACCTTTCGACTACTTCTCTCTCGGGGCGCGCCATCCAAACTCGCTGTGATGGATGAACGCGGAAAGAACAAATCTATCTCGGCGTAGTGAGGCAGCCCAGGTGCCTGCCGTATTTCTTTCGCAGATGGATTGCTTTATTGATTGATGTCTTTCTGTCTGTATGGAAAATCTCAAACCCATTTCTGAGACACCGTAAGAAAGACAAAGCTGCCTCGCGGGAGAGAGAGACCTGACGCATAGCCGGCGCACAAGATCCAATCTTTTTTGCAGTTCTTAGAGACCAAAACACCACAGCTAAGCAAGCTAAAATAGCTTGCCTCACTTCCATGCATGCGATAGCTTGTCCCAACCAAAGCTCGCCGCTTCTATCAATCAATGCACACTAATATGCTTGCTTGTTGGCTTTCGCGCGTCAGCGCTCACTCCGTTGCTTGTTGCCTCTCGCTTGTTTGCTTTCCCGATTGAACCTTGGCGAGCAAAAACCCACCTGCGCCTCTCGTCCTTCGTTCCACTCCTGTACGAAAACCTACAAGTATTGATTGACCGTTCCCTTCGTTCCTTAGGTTTTGAACAGCTGCTTACCGGCCCAGCTCCCGCTCCTATTGCTCTTGCTAAGAAAGAAGAGGATCTGGAAGAGACCAGAGGCGGGATTTGATCCGATGATGGCCATAGACCAACAGGATTATTTGCTTTTGAGATACGGTTGTGCGCTTTTTCGTGTACGATGAAAAGGCGGTTAAAACGCCATTTAACGGCCTCAAAGGCTCATGATAGATTGATCATGCAACTCATTGAAATGCCGAAATATGCCCTTTTCTCGGCCATTGAAGGAGATGACCATTGACCTTTGAACAGGGACTCTGGACTTTCGACTGGACCTTGAGATCGAGCTTCATTGGGATGGAGGTGAAGTCTTAGCCTCGGATGAGGGGAGAATATAGACACTGGGAAAGGAATCTTGGGAGTCCGCCCTGGGATGGGAATAAAGGGAGCCTTACGTGATAGGGCCCTGGAGGAGAATGGGAATAATGATTGGAATAAGCCCCTGGAATAATGGTAGTACGCCCCAAGATTGGAATGAGGGGAAGGAATGGAAAGATAAATGGATGGGGAATCCCACAATCGGAAGGAGCCAACAAACTTCAAGATACCCGTGGGAAAGCATGGGAGCCCCAAGCCTATGTAAAAGTATCCACCCTTAGAAGATAGTTTAGCATCACCCTACCGATGAGTCTGGAGGAAAGACAGGTTAATAAGGCAACCCAACGGTCATAATGAGTTGCATCGACATTAATGCCCGTGATCTAATGCCCCTTTCCCACGCCACCAATCGACGAATGCTGAGGAACGAGTGAATCAACTGATGCAACCAACCACAATACAATACACCACCCGAGCAACTACCCAACACCCGAGAAAGCGGAATAATGCCAGGAAGTGCCCAAGCAACTCCAAGTGAATAACCCAACCACGACTATCTAACCAACTACCGATGAACTAATCAACAACCGAACGAGACTGAATCCAAGCGAGTGAATGCAAGAGGAAGGGCTTTGTAAAGAGCAAAGGACTATAAACAACACTACCCGGAATAGGAGTCTTTGCTTATGAGTTTGAGTTTGAGCTGGAAGACGAGTCGAAGAAGTCAAAGGAGCAGGAAGAGGCATAATAGCCATCAACCGGAAGCAGTGCAGAAATAGGAGGAGAGCTTGTCTCAGCAAGTGATTGGGATTGCCGACGAGGACATAGTTGCCTGACCGCGAGGAAGGCCCTAGACGAGTGATTGACTGACCGTCAGGCTCCGTAAACCAAAACCCACCTTCCTAACCCGCTGACATAGGCATAAGCTGCTTCCAGAGCAGAGGTAGCGAAGCTAACAAGCCTACAAGCCGGAGGCGAAGGAGGCATATACGCTCACTAGACCGGAAGATTATTCCACTTCAACCAACCGAAAGAAGCTAGAAGCCCAATTCGGATCCAAGAAGCGGATTAAGCCAATGAAGGAAGCTATAGCCTACTACCCGGAAGCAGAAGCGGAAGGAAGCGTAGAAGTACTGCGCGCATACAAGCCTACAAGCCGGAAGGAAGCAAGCCTATGACAGAGCGTACAAGCCGAAAGAAGCAACCAAGCCTACACTAGCTGGCATAAGCAAAGCAACTAAGAAGCCAATAAGGCTCATAAGGCACAGCTATGCATGCTTATATAGTCCACTGGAACGAACTCACAACTCAATGGGAAATTTTTCTTATAGCAACTAGAACTCAAGCTACAGAACTCGACTCGAAGAGGAGAGGAGAGGTACTAAAACAGGTACCTCTCCTCTCCCCTAACTAGCTTTATTTGTAGTTAGGAAGCGGAAGCTAAGGGCTGATGGACAAAGACCTTGGGGACCTAAGCGAGATCATTACCCTCCATTGCCCGAGTCAGTTCAAACCATATTCTCGGTGTTGTTATCACAAGGCGTTCTCTACTTGCCACAAGAGAAAGCAAAACTACACCTAAGGCCACCTGGTTTGGACTATGAGAACTATTTTCCCTTCGATAGGTATCCTGGTCACGAATTAGATACAAACCATTTAGGGATTTTATGACATGAATGACCGGAACCAATTGAATTGGGACGCGTGCTCATGCCGCAGGAATGAACCAGGCTGTGTATAAGGACCCATTACCCAACCATGGAACGACTGTACCACCTACCCTACACAATCAATTGGGCAAATGGGCCCGCTGCAGGCCTTCACTCATCGTCTAAACCTGCAGAATCACCCTTCGAGATTAATCACCAAGAACCCAACCTTCGCTCCTGAGCCCGTAAAACCAAAGGGATCCATGTGTACTCCTCTCGTGGAAAGGCCGCCAAAGGTCTCACTCTCTGCCCCCCGGATAGGTTTCTATGCCGCCTGGCTTAGCAAGTTAATCTTCCCTTTTAGCCCCCCTACCTAATAGGGCGCTCAACATTCAATCCGGCCATTCGTCTAGCCCATGGCGAACAAATTTCCCGGGCCACAGCAGTCACGGCAAAGATCGTTTATGCCGAGAATGCTCTCAATACTCGGCTGGGCCACCACGGACTATTTGAGAAAGAGTAAAAATACAGCGTCTGGGGACCGTGCTGGCACTATTGCACTAGATTTTGGAGCGTTTTCCCGAATCCGGTCCCAAGGATGACACTGTACCTGAGGACAGTACCCGTTGTTGGTTCGACAGGTATGGTGGGAGGGCGAAGAGGCCAAGTAATGTCTTAGAAATTTTCTAGGACCCGACTAAGTTTCGTTGGAGGCCTAATGTTAACCCCCCTCCTGAATTGGTTTTTGTCGAATATAGAATTTCATGGATGGGTATCGGCAGGTATCATCGAATATCCCTGAAAAAAAAAGAAGTGGCCGAATTAATTCATTTAGTCAGTCCCGCCTCTCTGATACCTGTAGTACCTTATCTGGAAGGAAAAAGCCTGTCCTCTATTACAGGCCAGATAGAGTGGCACGGCAGTTTGGGCTGGATCAAGCAACCCCCCTGTCAATATCCTTGCCCAACTGGTATGTCCAAGAATACAATTATTTCCAGAAATCTTCCACTTACTCCGTGATTTACAAGCCCGGAGAAAGCAGATCAGGCCAAACCACACCAGAATATTTTACATTTGGCTGTTGGAACTGCTCAAGGGCTTTGAACATAACCAGACTGATCCGGAGAGGAAAAGAAAGAGGGAAGAAAAATAAATTCGAATAGAAAAGGAAGTGGTGACTGAAGGCCTTTCTCGACAAGCAAAGGCGAAATCTTCAGTGGCCAGAGGAAAAGGACACTTGACCACTAAAGTGGTAGAAAGTAATGACGATGCCACTTCACTTTGCAGGAAATGATGAGTACTGCAAAGGGAACACAGAGGATAGAGCGAGCACTGCTCTAAGATTGAGAAGCGGCATCAGCACAAATGGGCATTACCCACATTAAAGAGAAAAGAGTTGGCAGAAAACAAAGGCTGATGGGTGTGAGAGAAATTTGTGAAATTCCCGATCTTATTCTCGTCTGAAGATGAAAGAGAATTAGAAGCTCGAGCCGAGATCTCTAGAACCTGTAGGGGATTCATTCAAGGTCTTAGCGGCTGTAGTTCAAATATGGGCAATCCGTGGATTCTTTCGTCGGTGGGCTCGCTCTTTAAAAAAGGCAGATTCTCCTAAATAATGGAGTTAATGACTTCAGTACTTTGTAGTTGACCTGGCCAAAGTACCAATTGGAACAGCACCACCCGTTGTTGAGGAAAAGGCGCTCGAGGGAAGGCTTCAAGCGTTGCTGTTCGAGAGTCGAAGCCAGGTTTGAAGAATATGTTCTAGATCCATATGATGGGGATCCAAAGCAAGCACCTTGTACAGATGGAGATCCAGTGTCGGGCCCCTTATCAATCTCTCATTGAGAAATCGATGAAAGGGTTGCATTTGACCCTAGACCTGTGGATAATCCTGCGTACGCGGGAGCTGATTCAGTAGGGGCAAAGGAATCAATAGCAGTTAACCCAGCCTTTCTCTGTTCTTCCTTCAGAGATCCACTGCAACCCTAACTTCAGGCCTTCTTCCCTTTTCCGGCAATCGCTATAGCCCTAAGCTCTCACCCCGATACCCCCATCTCCAGGTATATTTCAGACACTTGTCCCATACAAGGGAAATTGCATGGTTATTACGGGCGACGATACTGCTCTTCCTATTTCCCAAATTGGCACGGCCATGATGTCCACTTCTTTTGGCAATTTTTCTATCCCTAAAGTTTTCCTTGTTCCAAGAGTCAAGAAGAGTCTTCTATCTTTCAGTCAGTTCACGTCTGACTTTCAATGCAAGTTTGATTTTACTCCTTCTACTGTTGTTGTGAAGGATCTCAGAACGGGGATGGAGATTGCTAGAGGGCGAAGGCACGGGAAGCTGTATGCGTTAACAGATGACCGGGTTTATGCGTTGGCGATGGCAGTCAAGAAAAGACAGACGGAGTTAATAAGGTGCCGGCTTCCATTTGGCATCTTCGGCTTGGGCATGCAAGCTATCTGCTTCTCAATAAGCTCCATGCCAAATCTTTTTCCTTTTTTATTATAGGGATAAAAAAGAGAATCAATCTTTATGTACTGGCTGCCAGAAGGGGGCAGCCATACTTACCCTTCCTTTCATTTAAGAAAATTGCACCCTATGCACTTGTGCATTCTGATGTATGGGGACCTGCTCCCGTGCCTTCCCTATCTGGCTCTCGCTACTATGTCATTTTTGTTGACGACTATAGCAGGTTTACCTGGATTTACTTCATGAAACATAAGTCCGAGGTATTTTCCCATTTTCAGGCGTTTCGGGCTAGAGTTGAAAAAGCTTTTGATAGACCCATAACAACAAGACCTGACGATCTGATGGGGGAGGAGAATGAACGTCTAACGCATTCTCTGAGTACTTACGGAATGCCGGCATCGCTCATCAACTCAACTCCCATGTCCTTACACGCCAGAACAGAATGGAATCGCTGAACGGAAACATCGTCATATTACCGAGTCTGGGCTTTCTATGATGTTCGACACTCGGACTGAAGCTTTCAAAGTTGCAGTTTTTATTAAAAATCGGCTACCCAGCTGAAAAACTACTGCGCGCGCAGGCAAGAAAACGGCAGCGCGTTAGCCCCTATGAGAGTAAGGCCTTTTCTTGCTGGCAGAAAAGCAAAATATTCTTCCGCGGAAAGAAAAATAAATAGGCAGAAAGTAAAAGAACGGCTTCCTGGAAGGTAAGTGGCCCTCCAGGAAAAGCTCGCCGCCTGGAAGGGGAAACTGCTATCCGGGAGAGTGCAACTCATTAAAAATACTCTAAAAAGTATGCCAGTTTATGCGATGTCTGTGTTCTACGTTCCTAAAGGAATCAAAGCGAAAGTCGAGAGAATCCAGAGGAGATTCCTTTGAGGAAAGCTACTGGATCAGCTGTGGCTGACTGAATTCAGGAGAACATCATTTCAAGGTTCGGCATTCCACAGAAGAGAGTATCTGATAATGGTTCTCTGTTCGTCAATCAACAGGTTGGTGACCTCCTATCCAAGTAAAAAATGAATCACGGTCGGTCAACTACATATAATCCGCAAACCAACGGGCAGGCTGAGGCGACCAATAAGATCCTTTTTAAGATCTTAAAGAAAACCGTCTGCCAAAACCAGAAAGATTGGCATACGAAGTTAGTCTTTGCTTTGTGAGCGTATAGAACTTCGGCGCGATCCAGTACTGGGACTACACCCTACTCACTAGTGTATGGAGCGGAAGCTGTTCTCCCCGAAATTTAGTCTCTGCGAATTCTCCAGGCCAGTAAGGTAGACCCTGTATCAGCAGAATATGCAGAAGTCCGATTGCCCGAATTAGAAGCTTTGGACGAAGCCTGACTTCGTGCTGCTCAAAATCTCGAAGTATATACGAGGAGAGGACCTATGATCAAAAAGTTTGACTTCGACCGTTCAAAGTTGGTGATCTTGTGTTGAAGATGTCTGAAAAAGTAAGGGCAAACATGTCAGACACTAAGTTCGCGTCGAACTATGAACCAAACCAAACCATAGTCACTCATGCCTTTGACTTGGGCTACTATAGGTTGTCTAGGGCAGATGGGACTGTCGTGTCTGAGCCCATTAATGGTCGGTGGCTAAAATATTTTTGTGTCAAACAATCTATACATTATGTTTGAATTCTTTCTTTTGCACATGTAATACATTTTTGATTCTTCTGTGCCCACTTGATAAGTGATGAATGTGCTGTACCATGATGATGTCGTGCCTATTCCTTTTTTTTTGATTTGTAACTGTTATGTGTGAATACTCATTCTTTGTTATTTGTCACTGTCATTTGTGATATGTGCTTTGTGAGCTTGGCTCATGTGTTGCATATATATTTGTCTTTGTATTACTATATAAGAATTGTATTTCGAATGTTCAGTGGTGATTTATATTTGATGTTGTTCACGCCGAATCTCCTATTCATTTTCTCATGAATTGCTGTCCCCTGTCACTCTGTGCTTGTTTTCTGTGTCATATACTCGTGTCCTTCAACTATTCAGTCTCATTTTCAATTCCTTGTATGATTATACATCTCCATATCAATCACCTATCCCTTGTGATTTCGTGCATTGTGCTGTATTTCCTGTGTACTTGTCTTTTTGTTTATTGTGTTCATACCTTGTCCCCTGTATATCATGTTTGTGTGTTGCCCAACCATATGTTGATTATCCATTATTCTTTATAAAAGATCATTTGTTTTGTGCATTCGAAGTTCTTTGTTGTTAAAGTACAGATGTAGTTACTAGAGGAGAGCTAACAACAAGAATATTCATTCATGAGGAGACAAAATATACAAGCAAGATGCTTGAGAGACAAGGAGAATGACCATAAAAAAGGGGTGAAGCGAGTCATATATAGGGCAAGTAGTTCGGGTGTCGCGGGTGTCGGTACTCAGGGGCACGCTTTGAAAAATTCCCTCTTTCTTGTAGCTTTGGCTACTGAACTTATGAAAAGAGGACTGAGCCTTAAGCCGCAGAGAGAACTCTTTGTTCCGTCTTTCGGGTTGTAGGGCGTAGGGAGTAGGCGAGTCAGTCTAGTCCTTGAGTAGAGCTAGTTAAAGTCGGAAACACGTTCAGCTCAAGCGTCTTAGGGAAATCAATCTTGTCGCTAGTGAAGTTACGGGTGCCAGTACTCTTGGTCTCGTCGTAGAAAGTATTTTTTGCTTTCCGGTAGTCGTAGTCCTCTTTCTCGGGCTTTTTTATTTAAGATTTGAATCTGAAGGTTCGTAAACCAAAGCTCTTTAAGCGTACGATCCAAGAGAATGTTTCTGTTCCCTTTCCGTTCTTGTTCCGAGCTTTGAATTTAGTACACAACACTCGCAACAAAAGGCTTATAGCCGAACTGAGACAGCAAGCGGATTAGAAAAGATAGAGTTTCCTTGTTCTTGTTACGGTAGCTAGGAAGGTACGCTCTAAAGGAAATTATGTAAGCGGATCAATTCGACGATTTGAATCTGAAGTCAGGAAGGAGGCCAATGCTTGCTTAGAGAATCAAACTGTTCCTTCGATAGTCAAGCGCTCTCCGAAAGTACCAGTTGCGGTAAGCAGTTCGTTCTACTCGCTTGGGATTTCCAAAAGTCTTCCTTCTTTCCGTTTGGTTAGCGGTCAGTAGTAACTAGAGCCCACGGCAGGTGCCGCAGACCGTAGAGAGAGTTTTAGTTCAGTTCGCACCGTCAAGCGCTAGTGAAAGTAAGTTTCGGTTAGCGGGACAGCTGGAAGTCGAGGGTGACTTTCAAGCAACAAGCAATAAGTAGGCGCAGTTGGAAAGCGATGCGCTCAAGCTTAGGCACCGAAGAAGATATCCATTCAAGTCACGACACTCACTTTCGGCTATCAGTTAGAAGAGAAGGCACTTGCTTAGCAGGCGTACGAGAAAAGAATCTTGTTTTGGTTACCGGGGAAGTCGGCTTTAGCTACCGATCAAGCAAGGGAAGCAAGTCAAGCTGATCGTGAATAAAATCCATCTTTCTTTCTAGGGCAAGTTGCGGTGAAAGTCAATCTTTCTCATACCGTTCTTTCTTTTTTTTTGCCCCTCTGTCTCTTTTTGTTCCAGTTTTTGGTGCGAGCGGTTTAGAAGAAACCTACTTTCCGGGGGATGGTACTCTTGTGCCGGTAGCTAGGCTGATCAGAGAAACTAAACCGGTAGTTCAGTTACGGGAAGCCGAGAACACAGGTACCGAGTTCAGTTCAAGTCGTCAATAAGCTCGTCAGTGAATCCCGTTAGTAGAGCCAGCCCACTAAGGTTAGCTCTAAAGGGAGGCTCGTAGAAAAAACCTTTCTTTCAAGTCGCGCCGAATAGCAAACTCCGGCAAGTCAAGTTGTTAGGGACGCTCGTCAGGTACGCCCATTAGTAGAGCTCGTTAGTTAAGCTCGGAAGGTCTATGGTTTTCAAGCAACCCCTTTACGAAAGTTCTTTTCTCATCGCATCCACGAGTGGTTGTGATTCTTCACCGAAGCTAGAGGAGTTCGAGAAAGAGCCGAGACAAGAGCCGGCACCGAAGATCAAACTCTTGTTCCCTCCCCGCCCTCCAAAGGTGCCTGGGGAACGGGCCAGACGGAGCAGAGACACGGGAGTAGGAACCCCCCAACGGGGGGAACGAGAGACAGACGGCCATCTCGGAGCACATTTGTACCGACCTAAAGTTTTCACCGGCGAGGCCCGGGAAGGCAAGAACCCCGATTGGGAGTCAGAGGATCCGTAGTACCCGCCCACCTTGTCGATTGAAAAGACCCGGCTTGGGGTAAGGGATCTATTCTCTGCAACAGAAGGATTTTACCCTCATCTCATGCCAAGAACAAGACATCTTTTTCCAAATCAAAGCAATTGTATCCCACCGAACCTTTTTCAGATACTACTCTTGAAATAAGCAGCTGAAGTCCTCCCCGAATAGAAACTTTTTTTTTTCAATAGCTCGCCCCAACCCCCTTAACTAATAGATGGGCTCCGGCCCCTCCCTATCGATCTAGTAATGAGTACTAATGAGGGGCATTCAACATTCTCGATCTGCTTCTCCTATCCCTTTAACCGACAAGATGAGCATGTATCTCGATATGTTTGGTTCTCCGATGCCGAACGGGCTGGCTAGTGCAATACAGCTCTTATTATCACACTCAATTGGAGGAGCGATAGCAATTCCATCCAACTCTTTCTTTCTTTCAGCATCTTTCCCACCCATAACAACTCTTTCGCAGCTTCACTCTCACTCCTGTATCCAGCCTTCGTGGAGGAGAGAGCACCAGTAGGTCGGTTCTTGCTACACCGAGCGGCAGCAGCAGCCTCGGGCTTGAATACAACACCAGTGGTGGATCCCCCATCATACGAATCACCACCATCGTAGTCAGCATCACAATATCAACCATGTCGACAAGACTTGCCCATATGCTCGTAGCACGCGTTTGTTTGCGTCATATTCTCCCCGCAGCAAACGTGCTTTTCCAGGACTTTCCATGAGCCGAAAATACCTTTTGCATGAGTCTCAGGCCCAAATATAGTCGAGCAGGACTCCCTACCCACTCATTGTAGTCTATACGAAGTAGCATAAACTCTCTAATCATCAACACTGAAAGGCACAAGTGTGGTAGTACATACACAGGTGGTATAAAGACCTCTTTAGCATCTTGCATATAATACATATTAAAAAATCCGCTTGAATCATTCATCTGCACAATTTCATTGCCTTTGATGGAGACCAAGGCCGGGAGAATGGGAAAGCAATCCCCGGACATTTCGGACTTTGCACATCATCTGCGCCTGCCTTATACATGGATCCCGAATCAGTGATTGGAACTAACAGGCGAGTCACATGAGGGACTAGTGATGAGCAAGTCGTCGACAAAGCCAGCCAGCCTGGAAAAAGCATTCATTGTGCCACACAAACACTTTTTGGGCATAGCCAGCCCTGATTATTGATATGGGCCAGCAAACGAAGGCAACAAGCGAGAAAACTACAGGCGCGCTAGCAGCAAGAAAACGGATGCAACAAGCAACGGATTGAGCGCTGACGCGCGAAAGCATGCGAAAGCCGGAGTGCGCGTTAGCGCACTTACGTTTTCTCGCTTGTTGCCCTGTAGTTTTCTTCGCTGGTTCATACCTATTTCTTATCAAATTCCTGACGGTAACTGCATCCATTCATTTTCACACTTCAAGTTCACCTCTTGTCCTTTCATGGGGATTGCTTTTGAGGCCTTCTTTAGCTTCGCAAACACTTAGGCTCTGCTTCCACTTCCGTGTGGTGACTTCCTGAGTCTTGGTTGCTGTATTCCAATAACCCTTTGGTTTGGCGCCATTCTATTTCCCTTTGTATATGGGATCAACTCATAATGAACCATGCCCCTATCTTTGCTATTCGATGGTCATGAATCTTTTCTCTTTACTTTGGACCAATTTTGAGATCAGTCGTGATTTCTTGGTCGACTTTTTTTTGGGGATCTTGGTCCTTGATTTGGCTAGAGTCCTTCTCTACCCAATGGTTCAATATTGAGGCCTTAGTCCTATTGGTCTTCTTAGTACTCGTGCCCACTTGTCCAGGCCACTTTGTCAACTCTCTACTCATGTAAGTCGTCTTATAGTGTAGTGCTATTTATCAAATTCTAAGCCGGGTCATGAGTACAATGAGTCAGGTGTTAATCTTTATCCCAAGATCCTTAAAGAATCGGTACAAACAAGAAAGACTCGCGAGTAATATGATTCAAGATCAAGATCTTGATTCTTGATTCTACTTCTTGCATCTTGGAATCTTTGATCTTGATGGAATGCGTGCTGATAGGATGAGATGGGATGGTCTCGTGGATCACACGTGGAGAGGAGAGCCTCATCCAACGTTGGGGAGACATCCACACGAGTTTAGGCTTGTGGAGGTGGGTCTTTCCCTAAGGTGACGAGTTCCCTATCTAGTCCCTGTGAGTTGAGCGTCTCATTCATGTTCCGCCGACTGCCTGGTTACGTTACCAATGTTTGGGGAATCCCTAAACATTGGTTTGGGGATACCTCTGGGGGCGTTGGGGAACTTATCCAGAATGACCGATTCTTTTATTTTAGGAGGGATAAACGGGGAAGCGGGACGCTTTAAAATGGGGTAAACCCAAGATCAGGGACGTGGGATCTGGAGTCTGAGGTGAGGTGCGCACAAGAGAATGCAGTGGCCTGAGAGGCGTTCATCTTGCTGATATCGAGAATGGCCTTTGCTGCCCGCCTTGGCTTTCATCTTCGATCGGGGGGCTTATTTGCTTTAGGAGTCCAGGCCGATATGGAGAATTCACCGCTTTTCCGCTGTCGGGCAGAATCAATGTTTCTGCTGGGTCGTCTACCCGATCCATCTGATCATCCATTACCCAAGCTTCAATAGAATGAAGCAGCTGAGATGCATCATCAGATAGTTGTGTTCATCATCCCCTGCAGTTATGTTAGCTTACTCATCCTGTTGCTCATCGGCTACACCTCTCCTCTTGACTCCTTGTTCCTTATTTCCGGAATCAGTTGCCTTGGAGATCGGCCTTATTCTTGACTTACCGCCCAAAGAATCAATCAAACAAACGGCACGGCCAGAAGAAAAAAAAAGAAAAAATCGAATCGGTAACGGAATCTTGATCAAAGGATCATGTACAGCATCCCCTGTATACGCGATCTACATAGAAAGATAGAAAGAGGCTTCGCTCCTTTCCACGCGATTCTATATTTCTATTTCTATAGAAATAGAAATAGAAATAGAAATAGAAATAGAAAGCTCTAGGATTGCGTAGGATTCTTTGGCTACCGCAGCGGCGGTCAAAGTCAAAGACCCAACCAACCCGCCTTAAGAGAGGCCCCCTCCCTTCCAGTGTGGCTTGAAAGAAAGCAAGCCACCTTGTTTTTGGCAATGAATGGAATCAATAGATCGGCGGCACAGTAGAGTGATTCTGACTGAAACTCCTGCTTGATCTGTTTTGAGGCCCCCAGCTCTAGGCTAGGTATAGGCCTCTCTAGAAGGTTGTGGGTTGGAGGAGAAAGGGGAGTGGAGGCCGTTCGCATCTCTGTTCCAACAAATAACGACTTTTCCTCGTTCCCATGACTCCGCGGCCCATCTGCCTTTTCCATTGTCAACCCCGGCAACTTATGAGTGAGGCTTTCGGGGCTACCTACTTTAGGGCTTATGTAATATATAAAGGCGAAGAGCCCTCTTAGGGCCTTTTTGTTTAAGGGCTGCTCGCCTTTTGAATAGAAGGAAGTGGGATAGCGGGGGTGATTTCGGTAAACCGATGCATGAGCTGAGGCTCCCATGTCCCGCCGACCCCCCGAAAAAGTCAGGTCGTAAAACGGCTCATAGGGAGTAAGAAGCAAGCAGAGTCAAAGGCGGGTCAAACTCACATAAGCAGAGGGGGAGACACATTCATGAAAAGCGAGAAGCCGTGCCGTGGGGGACTGACCAACTATGAATAGATCTTACTTACGGGTAACAGTAGGAACATCTATTAGTCCGTATCGTGGGTCTACTTGTTACAAAAGGCCCCATTCCAAAACATTCACATAGGTCCTCAGGCGGGCATCGAAAAGGGGACGAAAAGAGTCTATTTACCTTTAAAATATTCCGGAATGTATCACGGCCCTATCTATTCATCTTTTTTTTCAAAAAAAAAAAAAAGAGTTCCGCATCTCTCCGGGGCCCGGGGAACAAATAGGCGTGGGGAAGAGGGAGAGGGGGGGCTACGAGCCCTCTCCCGTTGCTGTTCCCGGACCACCCACCCCTTCCTTCCCCTTCGCCCGGCCCGGTGAGGTCCGAAGAGATCAGATCTCTCGAACGAAGTGAAGTGATAGGAAGAGAAGACTGCTGGCGGGAGATCTCTATTCATTACACCCTGCGAAGAAAACTACAGGGCGCTCCTGCGCCCCTATTAGGTTAGGGGCTTGAGAGCCTTCGTTTGCACCGAGCAAGCAACGGCGCCGCTCGATCTAGCGCGCTAGCGCGTGCATCCGTTTTTCAGCTTGGATCGAAGTAGGAAATTATCCATCCGCCCGCCAGCAGCAGAGGGGGTTCGATTCCCGTTATACGCGATGTGGCGAAAAAGACTGATTCAACGAAATATGCCTTGCCTGCATTAAGATTTAAAACTTGTCGTCCACTTCCAGGAAATGTTCGGAACAGAGAACTTACAATAATACAACGCCGCATTCTCCGAAGATTGAGGAACAAGAAGAGATCTATTAAGAGAAAGATTTATCCGAGAGAAAATCTTAACAGTTACATCCAATCACAAACTACACGAAAGTTGCCCCTTTTTCATGGGGATTTACCCATCACAGAGATGCACAGAGGAACAGAACGAACTTCATATATCCCTTTTCCACTCAATCCAGAAACAAGATCGGACGTTATTCCGGTTCGTCTCCATTTTCGTCAAACTATTCCTCAAGCAAGGCAGCCGATAAGTCATCGAAGGGTTTGTGTGAATAATGGAATGGTAAGCATTACTCATTTGAAAGTGTCCCACGGTGATCTAATATCTTTTCAAGAAAATGACGCGAGAACCCGCGGTGAAGAAATAAGGAGATCTTTCTATATCGACATATCAGTTGAAAAAATCATAGGAAAATTCCTGGATCACCCGGTAAGAATGTGGAGAAGAACCAAAACAGAATGGTTCCGCCTACTCAAAACTAAGAGGGGGTGCCGCCTACTACTAAAATCCCGGTTTTTGCAACAGTTGCGTTCTTCTATGCAAGAAGAAGACTTAGAAAGAACAAAGAAGTTTGGATCCGAAAAAGTATGCTTAGGCAGTTCCTTCGCTGAGCACAACAGAATGAAGAGGAATTTGTATCATTTCAAATCCCTATTCTTATCGAAGAGAAGGAACGATAAAAACCGAAATCTTCCTACTCGAACAAGAAGTCCTATAGTTAACAACTCTTCTTTATATAGTAATTCGACCTATTGCTCCGGATCCCCCCATCAGTTTACTAGGAAGAGAAGAATCAAAAGGATCGAACTACCTACTCATTATTCGGAGGTGAATCATAGAACACCAAAAGCTGTGGTATCTTATGGACCTCACATAGGTCACATCCCTCACGACATAAGATTGAAAGATCCAAACCTTCCTCTTCGGAGCGGAAACGGACGTGGCCAAAACATATAAAGATCGGCGTAGTCGCTCATAGGGACATATCTATCCGGATAGAGGATAGTCTAGATCGATTCATAGATAGATCTCTCTCCATATAGATAGGTATCTCCGTGGATAGAGATAAAGATAGGGATCCATCTAGATCTTGATTCACTATTTCCATTTTTTTTCTTCCTTGATTCTGATTGATTGCCTTTTTGACGACTCGGTCAAGGAAACATCGTTTTTCAATTATTACTTGCTGGGTCGGAGCGTAGACGAGCGAGCAGAGCCCAGGAAACAGGGAAGCCCGTCATAGAGCAGTCGACTAGAAGTAGAAGACTGCTGGCCTGAGAGAAGGCGGCCTCTCTCGGGAAACATGGCCCAATTTCTCTTCTTTCTTTTTGATTTCGGTTTTTTTTCAGGGGCCCACCCAATTTATCTGGTAGTTCGAGCTTGCTTCTAGTACCAAACAAGGGCCTCTCCTTACTCGCCTAAACCTGACTTACTCTTGCTCTTGAACATGAATACTTGAAGTCCCTCCGCTGCCTGCTCTGCTCTGTCTGTCTTCTAGTCGATTGTTCTGTGGGCAGTGGAGACGCTGGAGATGTTTCAGCAACTATTCCTACTAATGTTATTTCGTAGAAAACTATAGTGCGCTCCTGCGTCTCGCGCACTCCTGCGAAGAAAACTACAGGGCAACAAGCGAGAAAACGTAAGTGCGCTAACGCGCACTCCGGCTTTCGCATGCTTTCGCGCTGACGCGCTCAAGCCGTTGCGCTAACAGCATGATGAAAAACGGATGCGCAACAAGCAACTCCATGAGCGCTAGCGCTCAAGCCGTTGCTTGTTGCATCCGGCTTTCTTGCTGCTTCGGCTTTGCAGCGCTTGCGGCGCCCTAGCGGGCGCCTGAACTTGCTGCCGGAGCTTGCTTTCGCGCCTCGCGCGGCGCGTTAGCGCAGCCGTTTTCTTGCGTATCGCGCTAGGCGCGAAAGCATGCGAAGAAAGCCCCAACTCTAAACCAAATAAGGGTACCAATCCTGTAGTTTTCATCGCTTCCTTTGACTACTCCTGAGATATGGTGGAAACATTTTGTTATGGTGGAGAGTGGGGAGTGAAAACACCAATGCAGCAGAGAACGACCGCATGAATCGGAATCAACTTAACTTATTAAGACAGACGACCGAGAAAGAAAGGCTCCGCGTTCTCCAAGTGGTTGATCTTTGCGTGCTAGCCGCTGCTTCATTTCGTATAGTGATAACGCTTTCTCTTTCTTAGCGCTCCGCCCCGCGGAGAACTCTGGTTGCGCGGCTTTCTCTGTTAGGTCTATTTTCTCTGACTTGACTCAGCTTGACCTACTTGACTCAGCGGTTAGAGTATCGCTTTCATACGGCGAGAGTCATTGGTTCAAATCCAATAGTAGGTAAAACCGGCCTAAACCCCTGCTTTTGCCAGCATGACAGCAAGCACGGACTGGCAGCAAGGAGTCAACTGAATGACCAAAGCATCGGTTGCTTCCACTTGTGGCCTTCTTCGACCGACAGACAAGGCCCTGCCCGAAATCCAGCTTTGGTGGGCTTCCCCAAGGTACGCCGTTAGAGTGAGTGCGCCCTTTTTCAATAAGCCCCGCTCCCTAAGGGGCCCCTCTCTGATAAGGAAGGAAACGAAATAATCTCAATTTTACGACAAATCCGGTCCGATGGCTGTTCTCCACTAACCACAAAGATATAGGGACTCTATATTTCATCTTCGGTGCCATTGCTGGAGTGATGGGCACATGCTTCTCAGTACTGATTCGTATGGAATTAGCACGACCCGGCGATCAAATTCTTGGTGGGAATCATCAACTTTATAATGTTTTAATAACGGCTCACGCTCCTTTAATGATATTTTTTATGGTTATGCCGGCGATGATAGGTGGATCTGGAGCGGGAGCTGCTGTCGGTATTGGAAACGTCCTTAGTTCCTCGATCCATTCCGTGGCGCGAAATCCATCATTGGCTAAACAATCATTTGGTTATGCTATTTTGCCTCCACTGGATAAATTCACTTATTTCACACAATTCTTCTGGTCATGCCTTCTCGTCAAAAATTTATCTTTTAATTAAAATGTAAAAAAAAAAAAAGAGGTTTCTTTCTATTTTTAGGTGTTGTCGCTTTTTATTCGTCTCATTTCTGCCTGTGATGCGCGAATCCAGGTTGTTTCCTTTGCCAGACACACTTTGGGGTCGCCTCCTTTGTTTGGTACCTGAGGCGATTGCGTGCGTATCTAAAATTTTGTCGCTTAATGCTTAAAGGACCCCACAAAAAGGTCTGAAAAGCGAGCAGAATTTTCCTATATGAATGGAAGAAGCCTCTGGAACTTGCATCTATGCTACTTTAGGGTATGAATCCCACGGATATAGGGGAGCTGATGGCGGGGAACAATTGATAGTTAGAAAGAATGGTATTACTTATTTTGGAAATATTTAATAATAGTAGCAGTAGCCTGCCTCAATAAAAGATTTGCATTTAAGTTAAGACTTTATAGCGGTGGGAAAGCACTCATTTCTATTTCTTCTCCTCCAGCCGTATTGTGCCACCGATCAAAGGATTTCACCGATCAAAAAGTCCTTAGTCAAGATCAATATAGTAGTTGTACTTCCCCCCCCCCTATCATTTGTGTTTCCAACTTCTCGTCCCGAGGCCGACAGAGAGAATGAAGCGGGGAGGACAGCCAATCTCTTATATCTCTCCTTTCAACAGGCTACCGGTTTCTTCTAGCTGAGATGGGATGTCTAATCCACCGGTATGCCTGGCTTCATCCCTTCATCCGGTTTCTCCTCCGGTCCGAACCACCTATATTAGGGATTTGCAGCTGGGTTTGGTATCTCGATCCTTGCACCTGGTCAGGCACCTGTAGTCTCAGTAGATTCTTATGTTCAAGCTCGCGCGCATATAACATATTAGCAGTAGCAGTTCGAGATCATTATCGGGATTCATCTACATATCCATATCGGGATCAATCTAGAAGGAGCCGGAGCACCGGAACCCGCTGGCTCCATTGCTCGATGTCCGTCCGGAGAGGGGATGAGGTCGGTGCTATCTTTCTTTCCTCTCAGTGATCTACTAAATATTATCTAGTCAACCTTGATATCCCATCAAGGGAAGCGGCTAACAAGAGGTAAAGAGGAACACGGGGAGGAAGGATGGGATGAATGCTTCTCTTCTGATACCGGTGCCAATCTATAGATCCGTAGAGAGCCAGTCGATACTAAGAAATTTTCGAAAGGAAAGCGGCCAGGTGGGTCAATATCAATTGGTGAGAATGCTGCTACGAATGATGGCCCTACTATACAACTCTAACTCTTCTCTTCTCCCGTAATTCCTGCTAACCGGTGCATCTATAGGGGAGCCAGGGCTTCCTACTTTCCTGTAAGAATCCACGGCAGCCCGGATTCGTTCCTATCTTCTCAGCCCAGGTGAGGGGAGGGCGAGATGTTCCTATTAACTTATCTGGATTGCTCTCGGAAGAGAGTAGAGCGTTGAGAGCGGTATCTGGATCTTTTCTATTAAATGGAGACAATCAGTCGAATGATATGACTCCTTCTGGAAGTCGTGACCCGAAGAAAGCTTTTTTTTTTCCTTCCAACTAGTGAAGATCTCGGAGGTTATGAAAGGCTATCTTCTGCTCCTATTGCTGGCGGGCGGTGTGTCCAATCCGTTTACCGAATCATCTGGATGAAGGAACGATGGATCAACATATCTTATATTATATATACACTTCGATACGAGCGGTTTTTCTTCCTTAAATCCGGATCTAAGCCCAAGGCCAGGAAGAAAACAGCTACTGAAAACCTTCTTTCTGCTAGCGAGAAGAGGGGCGGTTTAGAGCAGCCAGCCCTTCGTCGAGTATCCCCACCTCGCCCTCACCCGTGTCAGATGCAGCAGATCCAAAAGGAAAAGAGCAGGCAAGTTCGAGTCCCGATCCCACCCCGATCTCCTGCTACTACTTTTTCGACTGCCTCTCCCGCCCCAGAAGTGATTCCCTTTTCTGGTATGGCCGCGAGTGACCCGGGGGGAGGAGACTGCTAAAGAGTCTCCGACCGGTGGGGGCTCTACCAAACAAAAGCACCAAAGGCACTGGTTTACCCAGTTGCTCATTCAGTTGATCCATTCGTAGTTGCATCAGTTCAAGTTCCGGATTCAAATCCATATCCTAATTATCGAATCACATATAAAATTGATCGCCTTACAACGCGCCCTGCCTTTGACTCTACGGGCGAAACCCCGCCTATTCCTTTCTTTCTTGGTAAACTACTCGATCTGTATCTGGAACAGCACCTGGAGGATCTATCCATATACGGACCTGGAACTTAACCAATGAATGGGACCAGATCCACCAAGGAATATGAACAACAACTTATTTTTCCCGAACTATTATTCCCACTACTATCTAACCACGCCCTAAAGTGCGAGAAATTTCAACACCTTGCCTGACCGAAAATAACCAAGTGTTTTTTTTGGGGGTTGAAGAAAAGGGTGGGAAAGCCGGACCAAGCTACTTCCGAATGGTTTCACAATCGGCGTAACTACGGTGATAGATATGAAATGGGATAGGGACGACAGTGTCCAATTATCGCTTTGATACTTCTAGTTCCGGCAGGACCGACCTGTACGTCCAGTAGTCGCTTCAGGCCTCGATCCAAATTGATAGTCACGATTGGGTCGGTTTTTCCAGCTGAAGAATTTCCATCATTCGTCAATAGCTATAATGTTCCCTATCGCTCTAGCTACTACCGACTATCCATATCCCGAATTCGTCCAGAAACAGAGAACCATGTTGGGGATTGAGTGGAGCGTTTCCCAGAGGCGCAGTGTGCGGGTGACACTAGTACAAACAGAGTCGTTAGATAGTGCTAGCAACTCCCTCTGCCGTTGATAGCTACTTCGAGGACGGCCACCATCAATACCAAATTCGAGAACATTGCTAGATTGTTAGTAGGGGAATCACTAATGTCCCTCCCTCTCTCGTCTCGCTTTTGGAATGGGCAATACAAGAAGATCTATAGTTAGGATTTGTAGTTATTGACCAAGCAAAATGAAAGAAGCTTCGCTCCTACGGCAAAGCAACCTGACGCGTTGATAGCTACGTTTCCATTTAGTTGTTGATTTATTGGTTTACTTATGGTAAGTTAGATAGCTCCCCCGGAACACAAACAACATCTTCACAACCCGCTTGAGCGAGGGCCGCCTTCAGCTCTGATTCACCACCTGGATCCCCCGCCAGAAACAAGTTATAGCGTGGCCGATATCGAGAGGCTTGCAGACTGTTTTAACCTTGGCTTTGAACCGTGGCTTAAATGCCTGTATTTAGCCGTTCTTTCTCTGGTCTCGACTAGAAGTTTCCAGTATGGAGCCACCGTCGCAGTTAGTATGGCGTGGTTAGCGACTACTGCTGTTTCTAGAGGTAGCGGTCTTCGGCCGTTCCGGCTAGTTGCCGAGACTCGCGGGTTTCCGTACTCGAGCGCATCTCCTTCTTTTGTTTTCGAGCCAAACTCCGGGTTTTTGGGTCCATAGGGATAGCTCAGCATTTCCCGAAGGGCTCGCTCATTCGGGTGGGTGGAACGGAACTCAAAGCCATACCTGTGATGGGGTATATTAATAAAGCGGCTCTGCTGTCTTAATGCGTAGACCAAACTATCCAACAAATGGTTCCGCGATCAAGGGCGGTAGCCCATGAATTTCTTCCTAGCTTTTTCCTGTCAGACATGTGCGATCGGAGAATGGCCGCCAATCGAGGAGCATCTCATTTGCGTGTTGAATGCGATGCGGTGCGAATGGTCCAGGCCAGTCCTCTTCATATCGCTGGGTAATGCTCGGAGCGGTAACTGGCAACCCTTACTCTCGCTCTCGAAACAGGTTTATGCTTTTCGACGTATACGCTGTACCCCCTCGATAAGACGCCAAGCACGTTTAGGCATTCCTCACGGGGGCGCGGGATAAGACCCCTGTCATACACTCGTGACATATTTCTTTGGTCCCTACGGTTCGATGTTTTCTCGGTCTGAACACCACGCTTCGATGCACTCTTCACGGGGTCCTGCTTCTTCTTCATCTGAAGCCAGTAAGCAACCAGCAGTGCATACATCTTTGAGCATTCCAGTCAAAGGGGATCTTACTGTGGTTGTTTATAGCGTGTTTTCCAAGCCTGTCAACCAGCTAAGAAACTCTCCATGGGGACCGTTCCACTTTCGTGGTTAGGAAATTACCTTTTGAATCCAACAGTAATTCGCTCCCCGGACTATCCTACAAACTGTACAATCCATCTGTAGGAATCATCCCATCAGTGCCTTCTTGTGTCATTCATACAGCATCTTCTCTGAAATGTACTGCCTGTCAATCCGTTCCGTTAGTGCCAACACCCGGTCGGGATGGTATGTACCAAGAGACGAGGTGGACCGTAGCGGTAGGGCTCGTCACTCTTCAGAGGGCAGGCAAAGAGTTTTTTTACCCGTTTGAGACCTGACATTTATTTACATTCTGGATTTTCATAGCTAGGTGCCTTTAATTCCTTATGGAACCAGACATCAGTTTGAGAAGCCCGTCAACTTAACTAGCTATGAGTAGTTCACAGAATAGCGCCTAACGACAATTGTTTGGCACCAGCCCACACACTATCCATTACCACTTAAATACGGTTCGCACCACTTTCCACGGAGTATGAAGACGTTCACTGACTATTTATGCAGAACTAGGTGAGTGGACTCTGGTAGTTGATTTGAAGTCTGCCTTTGTTTTTTTAAGAACGGACATGGGATACTTTATCCCTTGCGTGAGCAAGGGTTTTCCTCTTTCGACTCTTGATTGCACAATCGAGCCAGTAAAGAAAATAGATATGAGTTATTGTATTTCCTGTTTTAAGAGCTATGGAGTAAGGGCTCTTAAAGGCCAGTTTGATGTAAGCCGAAGGCCTGTTTAAAAAGCGTGATTAGGGATCCTAGTCAACGGCTGTTAAAACGCTGTTTATCGTCCTTTCAGGCCGCAATTCCCTCTAGCTGTCGGCCACCACTTCTTTATTCGATCGCTCCCTCCTCGGAACGCCATGCCCCCTCAAAAAAGCCCCAACGACAAACGAACCTACGGGCGGGGCATTTTCGGGGAGTAGCCCGCCTCCACTTCCTTATGTGAAAGAGGTGCTATATGAAAATCAACACCTATTCGATCGGAATACGGATGAGATCAGCACCGAAGAACACAAAAGAGTATAAACAATGCCATGACTATAAAAGATTCCTGAATCAACTCATTCGATCTTTCCGAATTGGCTGTCCTTAACGCCGGAAGCAAGAATTTCCTGCATCCAGTTCAGAGCTTCCTGGAAATATGGGCTATTCTCCCCTTGCTGATGCAAGCTATTGTGGATAGTAAGCATGGTATTAATATCTAACTTCTCTTCGGATAGAAGTTATATAACCCGCTCCCACTTTTTGTTAGACGGTGGTGGAGTGATACGGCCTTCCGTCAAGTCCTTGAGCAGTCGCGTAATGCTTTTTCCGATTTCTTCATACGTCTCTGCGTCTAGCTCCTCTTTGGATTTCTTTCGTTTTGGGTTTTTATTCTCAGGCTCCGCTGAACTCGAACTACTGGCGAGCCCTTTTTGTTTCAGATTTTATTTTCCCTCACGCCCCAACATATTAGAAATGATGTAACTAAAAACTACATAAAAAATTCCAAAAAAATATATAAGATAAAGAAGAGGTGGTAGAATTATTCCAAGTATTTCCGCTGGAACAGCTATGTACGTTTTCGATTTTCTATTCACTCATGATCGGGCCTGACCTGGTCGACCCGATCATGATATTTCACTCATGATCTGGCCTGGTCGACCCAATCATGATATTGAAGGATGGGACCTTTTCTCGAAAAAACTCTGGATCCTGTGTCCAGAAAGTGCATCTCTTCCATTCCTACTAACTGGATAGTTAGAACCTATGTTGAAGGTCGGTTCAGTCCAGGAACGGCTAGTGTGAAACCCGGACTCGCGGAGGTTCACACACTTTTTTCTTTTTTTATGAAATTACACAGCAAGCTTCCAAATCAGGCGCTTGCGCTTGGTACTAATAGCCTTTAGAGTATTTTTGGGCTATGGAGAGGCGCTAGCGCAAGCGGAGGTGATTCAATCGCTCGACTGCAAAGGAGAGGAGAGCAAGCAACTCCATGAGCGCTGACGCGCGAAAGCCGTTGCAGCTTCAAAGCCGGCGCACAACGGCTTTCGCGCTAGCGCTCAATCCGTTGCTTGTTCGGTAGCGCATCCAGCGAGAAAACTACAGCGCGTTAGCGCACTCCGGCTTGAGAGCAACCTGACGCGTTGCGTCTTGGAATCTACTCTCCTTGTCAGTCGAGGGCCTGAACTTGCTCCGTAGTTTGCTCCGTTTGCTGGATTGGCCGCGGGTAGAAACTAATCTTAACTTATTGTTGAGTTAGCTCGGCTGGAAGAAGAACCGGATCGAGTCTCCAACGAGGAGCTGGTCCAACCTCAGTTCCCAGAAAGAAGAAACCGTCCATCCCATCTCGTTATTGCCTTGCATCGGACCGATGAGTAGCAACTGCTAATTCACATACCAATGGTTGAGCTTTATTCGGTCCCGGAGGATACGCAGTACTTACCATTGATCAAAGAAGGACGGAGAAGGCCAACTCCGCCTTCTTCCGGAAATGACGAATGGAAGGATGGCCTATATAGCTAGCTGCTATTTCCTACTCATAAACCTAGCCTATCGGCTAAGCTGCCTATCCCTCAGATAGATTAGTTGGCCCACCCGCCGGCCAATACGGATGAAAGGACAGATGAGATAGATTACCAGGCATGCCCTCCCCTTCTGCAATTGGTATGGCTCCCATTCCCAACAATAGAGGAACCGGTCTCAAAGTAAGAGTCCTACTATCAATAGGGAGGAGGCACACCTCTTTCAGAGCCTCTTTTCTAGTCTTCCTAAGGTTCAAAGTGAGTGGAGTTTCGCTTGCAAGAAAAGAGAGTACGAGCGAAGCAGCTATCAAACGTAACGGAGGAAGGAAGACTAATAAGGATATGATAATACGTTGCTCATGTTCCTACGCAAAGCAAGGGATCAGTAGTCCAGTGGTGTGGTATTGAATCTCTATCTCCGTCCAACCTATTATTAGTTAGGAGTCAGACTTTCTTGCTATTGGTGCCGTAGGCAAGGAAGGTGACTAGGAGAATAGGGATAGGAATCGACGCAAGGGAAAGAAGTCGATTAACGGAAACAAGTCCCTGTCCTATATAGGTCGCTAGCGCTCCCTTGTTAACAAGCGCAGTACCCGAGGGTCCCTCCCTCCATTCCCTGTCCTTCCCAGTTAGGAGTGAACTTTCCATACACCGGGCCTTTACTTGATAGGGCCTTGATAGGGAAGATTTTTTTGAGAACGTACTCCCACTTCTCTTTACTTTTTTTTGTATGCTCTCGCGCAACTCGTGCCTGAGTTTAAGTGAATCCAGTGCCTTCAGACGAGCCTCGTCTGCACCTTCTAGCTCTCGAAGACTATACGAAGTGTAATCGTCCGCTGCCAAGCAATGCTGCAAAGCCACCCGTATGGAGGGAACGACGATCTCCATCGGTAGCACAGCGGGAGTGCCATACAAGGTAGCTTCAGTTGTTTCATTCAGTTGAATCGGGATCGAGGATTCAAGGAAGGTGTAGCATGAGTGAATAGGTAGGCGGCGGGGGAAGGAAGCGAATCAAACTACAGGGCAACAAGCAACGGATTGAGCGCTAGCGCGGCGCTAACGCGCAGCCAGCGCTCAATCCGTTGCTTGTTGCTAGCGCGCTGTAGTTTTTCAGCTCCATCATTATTTGATAGAGAATGCTCCCCGCTTTCTTCCTGTGGTTACTATTAGAACACAAGCCAAGGAACTCAAAACCACAACACAAGCACCTACTGAGATGAGCCCTTTGCTTCCGGCTTTTAAGGTAAATAGTCAACAAAGTCCCCCGTAGAACGCGAGCGTTGAGGCCAATGTGCCCCGGCTGGTGGCATGACTTGACTGGTTTTAGTAATAATTTATGATTTACTCAAACCGCTATTCCCGTTTTTGGGCTATAAGACTCTTAGCTTCCAGCGAGCTACGTGCATAAGCTTTTTTGAAGTAGGCTTTGTTGTTAAGTAAGGCGAGGCCTTAAGCGAGCTACGTGCATAAGCTTTTTTTTACTAAAAAAACCCCACTAACGTGTGAAGTATCTTCTCGATTCCTCCCCGACTAAAAGTAGTCCGTCAACTGAACTTGACTGAAGGTACCGGCTTTTCATTCCCACCAAGGAGCCGTAGACTGAACTTGACTGGCAGTCTATAGCTACGGAGCATGTATCCAAACCGTCTACTTCACGAGCCGACAGTGTTCACAGCGAGTTCAGTCTATAGTGACGGAACGTTTCCGCCTGAGGCCATGGAACGAGTATTCACTACCGCTTACAGCGCCTTCATTCACTCGTCTTGCTACTTCGGAACTGTTCAGCGGACACGTGGAGTCGAACGTCTCTCTACAATGTAGCGGTTGGTATTCTGTTCTTATTGCTTAGTTGCTGTCTCTAGTGGTTTAGAGGCAGTTCTGTTGCTACCAACTTCTTTGTTTGTAGTCTAGTAGATCTACATGTTCTAGTGGATCTAAAGTTTGTTTGTGTTCAGCAACAGAAAGAGGTGAGGTTCTGCTTTCTTACACTGAGAAGCCTCGAAAGGCATACGAGTGCGCCTCTCGTAGACGAATACCGACTCAGTCCGCTCCTACTGCGCGGGAGTATCCGCCGGTCGGTGTCGGGTCGGCCCCTAGGGCACTATTCGCCTTGGGAGTGGTTCGGCCATCAAGCTACTTTGTGAGGTAGGGGACCAGACTGGTGACTGCTGCAGTTGTTGTCTGCAGGGTATGTGACACTCCACAAGTTGAGTAGTGCTGAGCCAGGAGATCTTCCTTTGGATCGTTACAACGCTCGTTGAACGGCTCAAGTAGAAGTGAATAGGTAAGAAGTGGCCATATCAATCCATCTCCATAGGATACAATATGAGCAACAGAAAGGAATCCCTTAATCCCGCAGAAAAGAACTCACTCCGGGGGGAGTGAGGGGGGGTATTCAAAAAGGGGAGCCGCGGGTTCTTGCTTTCCTTGTAGGAAAGGTCTTGGTTTGGTATGGCATTAGGGAAAACTTGTTATGGTTATGCGACTATATAGAAAAGGCGGGTGGGGCTTCAGGCGGCCGGCCGCCTGAATAGAATCAATCAAAATTCCATCGATTGTAGCATTACGTTGTAGCCAGTGATTGCCCGGGTCGGTGTGTGATCACCTTTGGTGAAGCAACCCTTCAGATGCTCTCCCCGCCCATGCCGAATACCCCCGGCCGGTTCCGCCGGGTAGGGCCAGGAGCTGGTTTGGGGAATCACGGGTTCGGAGGGGACTCGATTCTGAAATGGAATGATTGATAGAATTGATATTTCATAGAAGAATGACCGAGGCCAAAAAATCCTTTCACACCCGCTTGCAACATGTGGCTGAATATTAAAGGAAGTTCACACACCCTGGACAAATCCATCCTGTATCCGTTACTTGCCAGCTTTACCGCTTGTCTTATTTACCGTTTGCTTTAGCGGGTGGTTTATGTCTGGTCCTTTCGGGTCGCCTGACCTGGGCTGATGGCGCTTCGTAACGGCGTTTTTGTCTGGGGTCCAGCGGCTCTCTAAGGCTTCGATGTACTAGTACCTGCCACCAAAACATCGTGAAGGATTCAGTGAACGTCTTGAAACGCAGTAACACAAGACAATTCACTGAATGGTTGTTGGCTCTACCGGAGGAGTATGAAATCAACAACGTGTAACTGCTTGGGCATTGAGTGTTCCGCCGCTTGAGGAAGTATGTGAGAGGATCGATGTTGAGCAGAAGTGGGGTTGAAGCAGCCAACAACACATCCCTCCGTACTGGACTGTTTTCCTTTCCTGTCCAGTATTTTCAATCCAAGCCGAAATAGGAAAAGCCGCAAGCACCGCTAGGCCCGGTCGTCGGTTGAACGTCAGTAGGGTCATCGGTGGGGTGGCATTCACTGAACTGGCAGTATCAATCGGCGCGGCGTGGTCCAGAACAAGGCGGTGGGTTTGTGTTTTGGTTACAAGGAGTGCTTCTTCGCTCGCTTGCAGCGCCTCGACTCGAGTTTCCGCTGTAGGATTGAGTGAGGTGACGCTCGCTGGCGTGAAAGCACTGCTCCTTGCTACGCTCCATAGATGTTCGTACGATTCTTGTGGATCTTGGGTGTGTTTGAATTCAGCCTCTCGTTAGGTCTTCACTGAAGGATTGTCCACCTTCTCAAGCGCCTCTACCATACCCTTAGAAAGTGACAACGGCCATTACTAAATGGAAGAACTTTTCAAACTAGTGGCCCTGGTTGCACCCAAAAATGGGTTATACATTACTAAATCACATGTTTATGTTTTCGGAACATCACATGTAGAGTTTTTTGGGGGAGAATCACTCGGCGCGGGGCCTCCCGTGTGAGGTCAGGTCAGGTGATGGTCAACAACTCAGGCAGGAAATGCTGAGAAGCGGCTAACGATGCAAGAGCTCTTTTCCCCTTATACGCTCTTAAAAGGGTATGTCGGGTTTTGGGGGCTGTGTGTGTGTCCCTTCCAAAACCAAAAAAGTGGAAATACCAAACGTCGTCTTGCTAGTGCCGCCCCTCGTCGTTCCCTAAAGGACTGTTCCCTTTCATTCAGTGGGACTGGGGCCATCACGCAGCTCCGAAATCCAGGTCTGATTAGAAGTGCTAAAATGAGTGGAGCAACAATTCGTATTAAAGATAGGGCGAAACCCGAAGCAGAAGGAAGGGCTCTTTCTTGTTGTCGGGGAGGGCGGCGGAGCATAGGAATAGATCACACTTTTGATGTCCCGTTTGACCGATCCAATAACCGCCGTATCGCTATCCCTATCCTTCCCAGCGCTTTCCCCAGAAGCCCTACAACCCACCCTTTGTTGTTGGTGAGAGAGAGCCTACTAGACTAGACTGATCGCCCTCCTCTCGGCAGTGCCCGAACAACTACCTGACCCCCTAGCCCTACGTTGCCCGCTTGGAGCGGGGGGTTCCACATTCTATGGACCCTGCCTCGAACGGAGCAGACTTTAGGTTCTTTGCCACATCGTTCATAAAAAGGTCGGGACATTCAATGAGATATTGAGAAAGGGGACCAATGCCAGGTCTATAGACCTGAGGTCTAGGGAGTGCTATCATTGACGAGACGGTTCTGATTGCTGAACACGGAGGAGCGAAGAAACAAGCGAGAAAACGTAAGTGCGCTAACGCGCACTCCGGCTTTCGCATGCTTTCGCGCTGACGCGCTCAAGCCGTTGCGCTAACAGCATGATGAAAAACTACTGCGCGCGCTAGCGCGCAAGGGCTTGACTATAAATGCTTGCTGGCTCGAAAGCCGGAGCAGCAAGATTCAAAACGGATGCACGCGCTAGCGCAACAAGCAACGGCTTTGAATCGCTTGCTCGGCTGCGCTACCGCGCCGCGCTAGCGCTCAATCCGTTGCTTGTTGCGCTGTAGTTTTCTCGCTTGCTCGGATGCAACAAGCAACGGATTGAGCGCTGACGCGCTCAAGCCGTTGCGCGGTAGCGCATTCAGTACTTTTGAACGAGCGCGCGCTAGCGCGCGCAGTAGTTTTTCATCATGCTGGGTTACTGCTGTTAAGGGTAGCTCGCCCGACCCTACCACGAGCAAGGCTCGCCAGGCGTATAATTTAGTGACCGGCTTTCCCAAGAGTAACCCAAAACAGGGTTATAAGGTTAAATCACGTGAAGGGCTCTTCTAGGTAAGTGAAGCGTACCCTGCACCCCGTCGGCTGCCTCTCCTCCATACAGGGTAGCGCTCAGTGTCGGTCATGTATCCTGTGTGGGCTCTTAGTTCCTCTCCCTTTTTGGAGTACGAGGCCCTAAGATCCCGCGAGGGCTTCATTCCCTTCGCTCCCAGCCCGCTAGCAGCCTCCGCGGAATGGCCTGACTGAGATCCCCGAATGGCATGATGGCAGCTAGTTTCCCGAGGTCCGGGTCGGTACTTCACAATCAATATCAACTAAATAAACGGTCGTGAGCGAGTGTAGGGCCTTCTTCCTCTTCTTGCCCATGGCGATAGGTGATTCCCGCTCTGAACCGTGGGCTCCTTCCTAAGCCCCACAGCCAAACCTCTCGAAAGAAAGACTATGAGAGGGAGTGAAAAGACAAAAGGTGACGGTGGCTCGCGGGGAAGACGGACTTCATCCCTATTGCGGTAGAATGGAGCAAGGGAGCGAACTCCCCGACATGCGGGCATCGAGTACGCTCAACCCTCGCAAGACAATGAAAGGGTGAGCCTATGTCCGTTGTATAGAAATAAACCGGAGTGGGGAACTTCGCAGAAGAATCCGTTTGCCAGGTTGACCTGCTCTCTTCTAGCTCTTGCTCTAGCCTTAGTAGGGTCTTGCGCGCCGCAGGCTTAGGTGGCTTCATGAGCGGCCCCCCCTAAATGCAAGCTGCTCCTCTTCTTCCTTTACCGACCGCCTCCGTGGCAGGTGAGCGGCAAACCTTCATCCGGTCATTGCTAAGTCCTATGGGAGCCTCGCCAGGGCGTAATCTTTCGCGTGCTCGTCTAGTTGCGAGCTTTGCGGGTTCCTTCTCGCTGAGGAAGAAAAGTCACCATCGGATTAAAAGATTTAACCATCCCTATCTCTTTGCCTTTCGATGGATGTACTATTCTGCCCGTTCCGTAGTCCTTTATACGGCTGGACGTAGGAGAGAACGAAGTCCTGGCCTTCCGATAGTTAATACCATCTTCCTGATGCCTTCCGTGACAAACCGAAAGGAGTGCACGCCAAGCGGAAGAGGGTCTGTGTGCGGATTTGAGTCCAAAAGGCTTCGTCACGCAGGTAGAGTGTGACAGCGGCATTAGTCGCGATGTGTTCTAGCCTTGCCTTGGTCCAGGCCATAGGCAGATCAGACGACTCCCGCTCAAAGATTGACAGGCGTGCTCCGATTCTGATTTGCTTGTGCGCCTGAGGATCGCGCTTCCGGCTTATCCAAAGAAGCCAGTTCCTTAGTCTCTTCCCTTTCTTCTGACTTAGGAATGAGTGTGCGATTCCGGTCTTCTTTCCGGTTCAATCGACGGCTGGCAACAGCTTAACATCGGCTCTGGCTTCTGTGCTCTGTCAGCGCGGGCGATCCGTGAATCCCGCCTATCTGAATCTATTGTAGAGGAGTCACAGCTTGAGCGCGTGGCTTCAGCTCGTAGCGCAGTATGCCCGATAATACGCTCTCCTCTCGCTCGCTAGGCTCCAACAACTACTACTATAACCCCTATTAAGGTTACAGGAAGTTTGTTTAATGCAGTGCTATTCTTTCCCCTTTCGGTAGTTTACATTCGGGTTGATCCCATCAACTAAAGAGCAAGGCTAGCCGGCCTTTTACTAAAATGGCTTTCCCAAGAGCTAACACAACTCTTTGATTTTATGGTACTTCCAGGTAAAGCTCTCTTCGTGGTAAGTGAAGCGCGTACTGTACCGCATCATTAAAATGCAATAGATGCAAATAAAGCCGATCCCTTCCAGGAAAGCCTCTTGGGGAACCATTCCCTGGTTCCTGCACTGAGGTCACCTTAGGTCCTTCCTTCATTATCTCTTTTTTCACAAGAAATGATCCACCCAAAGGGCCTCCGCATTTGGAGGAGAGTATATATGAACGAGCTTACAGCGACCCGGGGAAGGGTGACTTGACTAGTAGGTGTAGTGCGATCCAAAGGTCAATTCGCTAAGGGGCTCTTCTAACGTAACGAAATCTATACCAAAAAGTGAAGCCTGGAATGGAATGAGCCGATCCCTTTAATGAATCCCCTTTAGGGGGGTGGTGGGTGGGGAAGGGCAAGCGAGCAAGCAACGGCCCAATTCACGTAAAGGGAACGCGAAAGCCGTTGCGCTAACTAAAGCCTACGGTTTTCTTGCTCCCTTTGCTGGTTCTTTCGAGCCAACGAAGGAGGGCTATTTTTCTCTAGCCGTGAGAGCCTAGACCAGTTACAGAGCAAGTACGCCTAGCTCTGTTAAGCTGTGTGCTTGCGCACTTAGGTTAGCTCTTGCTATTGCTTCTCTTGAGACCCTCGCCTTCTTCCATTTGGTTGGTCCCACATCGAGGGGTCAAAATTCCCAACGTGCATTGCTAGTTCTCACTTCGCGCATCCGCGCTCCGTTCGTTCCCTACGCTTCTGCATGAGTGAGATTTCTATATAATGTGGATCGACGGATTCATTCGGGTCGATAAGCAGAACCGGGTCGATAGGCAAAATAGTACGTAAAGAAAGGGTTCCTTCCCCCCCAACTAATTTCGAGTGATAGGGGAGAGCCCCTAAGAGAAGGAGCTTAGTTTGTGGTATTTGTTTGTGGTTGGTTACATTGACAGGGAAGTTTCCATCCATATCAAAAGGGGAGTGGGTTCAACCTTTCCGATTGATCTGCCGACCCCCTTTCTGCGGAAGAGATTTAGGCTCAACAGTGGAAGTTCATCTGGTCAGGTGCTAGGCTCAGCTCAACCCAAGTGCCCCTCCTATGGCGTTCGTGACATAGCTCTGTGTCTGATCTTCGAGCAGGGGGAGGATAAAATCCGCTACACCCACCGCCCTTGGCTATTAGTTACTGAGCTCTTGCTATAGCTCTAGGGCTAGGGCTTCTTTCTAGCTCTTGCTCGCGGCTCTACTTCATTCTTTTTCAAAGCCCTGGCTACTACTCGAATTCATTCCTCTCGGTAAGTGAAGCTCCCTCCACCCGCCGCCCTTCGGTCAACTCAAACAACAGGCCAGGAAGGACATTGTTGAACGCTCACTGAGTGCTTCTAGGTTAAAGGGAAGCACTAGACTCACTCCACGGGAACTAGCCTAACGGTTTGCTTCAGATTTAGCATTCCCCTCCCCCTTCCTGGATTTCGCTAGATTGTCTGCTATGCTAGCCTATGATGAAGGCCGGATCGGTATGGAAGCCTGGGCATAAAGTGTGTTTGTGCGCAGGAGAAAAGGAGGTCAAGGCCATCCCGATAGGTTACCAGAAATCCTCAGCCTTCCGTGACAAGGCGTAATGGCAGTCCACTTCCCCCGGGTTGCGGAATGAAGTCCCAATGGAAGCAGGTAGAGGGCCTTCTGCCGATCACGGCCCTTGCCTTAAGTGCCTATGGACGGTTGGGATTCTGCCGTAGATCGAGTTCTGGATGGGACGAAGGTCTGATCCTCGAACTCCCAGTCTATCTCAATTCCGTAACAGCTTCTGTAGATCTAGCCGGTTACGGTTTTTAACCAAAGAACGAACCAAGGCCCTACTGCTAACCAGTCTTCTTTCCCGACTCCTTCTCCCTAGACCGACCCACCCACCTGCATTCTTTTTTATCGTTCATCGAATTTTGAGCATGAAATTTCCCACGGACTAGACCCGGGCTCGATGCGCCCAGGCTTCGGCTTTTGTCAATGCCTGTCCATTTCCTGTTGTGGGCTGGGTTGTCAGGAAGTGGTGCCCCCGAAAGGGGCGTCCAGACGCGGGTCGAGTATGAATGCTTCCTTTATCCAAACAAGCTTTACTATTCCTTTTCCACCGACCTTGGCTATTTGAGCTGCGGGTTCGGAGTGAGCCGGTTCAATAAGTCTTTCCCGTCTGATCTCAGGATAAAATCTTCAGCATTGAGATGCTTAACGCAGCCGTTCCAGTTTATTGCACTGCAATCAAAGGCGCTTTGGCCGCGGTGCACGCTCTACTCCCACTGCCAAAATTCGCGAAAGAAAGACCATGCGAATAAGTACGTCAAGGCCGCGCTCTACCAATGCTGCGTTTGGGCGCAATCAGCGGGCGAGGCATCTCAGCCTTAGCGCGCGGCTTCCGCTCCTTGCGCGGAATGGAATGCCCAGAAGGGACACAGATAAAGTGACCAGGTTATCTCACACGGCGAAGCCTGACCCCCAGACTGGAGCAGTTTCAGCTTGTCTTTTGGCCCCTTCTTTCTCATGGACGTTGTAATTGCTTTTCTGTTGGATTGATTGGGAGAGTGGTTCGCATATGATCTCTTCGTTTACGGCTCTTTCTTCCTTCTCTGATTGCTATTTGTTCTCCATCTGGTGGAAGGTTGATTTGATTTTGGTTTCTGATCTCTCTGCTCCCCTTTATCCCAAACAAAAAAGACCTTCTTGCCCCCCCTTGCCTACTATTAGCGGTGGAGGGATAAAAACGAATTGTCAGTTCATCCGCACTTGGATGGATTGATTGTGAATAAATGCACTATCTAATAGGCACATCTAATAATAGTTGCGATCATCTATCAAACAAAGAAAGAGTTTTCTATCAAACAAAGAGTTTAAGTATATCAAAAGTGCAATCAAGTCCGTAAATGAATGCATGCAATCCAATCAAGTCATCGAGTGACATACTTTGGTCAGTAATATCGTGAATGAATGCAATCAAGTCTTTCTGCTCCCCTTTTTCCTCTCCAATTTTGTTATGCCACTTCGGAGAGAAGAAAGACAAAAGACTATACTCTCAATCTCAATTCGCCATCAAAGAGTTAATCCTTTCATTCGCTATCAATTCGCTATCGGTGAAGTATATAACGCGTAAGTGCGATCAAACAAGCAACGGATGAGCGCTGACGCGCTCAAGCCGTTGCGCTAACAGCATGATTCAAAGCCGTTGCTTGCTGGTCCCTAGTCTCGTTTTTGCCGAGCCTGATTCTCTATGGTATGGACGTCATTGATTGGATGGAGACAGATATATAGAAAGTGTGCAGTGAGGGATCTTTATAGGTAGCCAGTCTTTACAACACTCGGCCCAAGCCCGGAACTCCCATGCCTTTCTTGGTCGGACCAACCCAACCGGCTCCGCTCGGGCAAGAACAAGTCTCTCGATTTTATCTTTCGGGAGCAGAGCAGTCAAAGAATGAACCAAACCAAATGATTGTTCTAGAATGGCTATTCCTCACAATCGCTCCTTGTGATGCTGCGGAACCATGGCAATTAGGATCTCAAGACGCAGCAACACCTATGATGCAAGGAATAATGGACTTACATCACGATATCTTTTTCTTCCTCATTCTGATTTTGGTTTTCGTATCACGGATGTTGGTTCGCGCTTTATGGCATTTCCACTATCAAACGAACCCAATCCCGCAAAGGATTGTTCATGGAACTACTATCGAGATTCTTTGGACCATATTTCCTAGTATCATCCCGATGTTCATTGCTATACCATCATTTGCTCTGTTATACTCAATGGACGAGGTAGTAGTAGATCCAGCCATTACTATCAAAGCTATTGGACATCAATGGTATCGGAGTGCGCCTCTTCACGAGGGTGATTTAAGTGCAACGAAATGTACCGGTGGTTCGCGAAGCATCTGGCTTACCGGTAATCTCCCATTCCCGTCGTCGAGAGACTATAATAACTATAGCATGCCAGAAACGGGGAGTTGAGGTGGTTAGACCTATACCCCGAAATGCTCCCAGCATAGGAGCCTATGGTTCCATTCTTGTTGTTGCTGGAGGTACACATCCCTCTTCTCGGTGTGGAGCGATATACGAGAAATAGATGCTCAGCCTGCAATGTCCGATAACGGCGCTGAAGTAGTGAATCTATCGGCACCACAGCAGTGGCATACAACTTTGGACCTAACGGCCGGCCCCGTAACCTTTCGGAATGGGGGATCCCCGTTGGCAACAACCACGGTAGTAGTTGCGGAACTACTGGGCCGGGAGAGGACAACTTGTTGTTCCTGCTCCTCTTTCTTCGCTTCGGGGACGGAGGTCCTACGGTAGGTAACAGCAGGCACAAGCAACTTGACCGAAGGGGACCAGCGCTTCTACTCCTCCACCGAGGAGCCGTTCGCAGCGAGAAGCAAGGGATGTCGTGAACGGTGGGAGGTCACAGAGAATTGACCTATTCATAGAGTGATCCTATGATCGATATAGGATATAGACTCTCTCTTTCCTTATTCTTATTCTTATTCTGAAAAAAAAAAATAAGGGTGACTCAATCAATTGGGGGTGGGACCTGTTGGCATAATGCACGCTGGAACGTGGGAAATCGAGGTCTCATGAACTACTACTAACAACCTACTTAGTTTTTGTTTTGTTCGTGGACAAACGATTTCCGGTCAGGCCTATGGATGGATCCTTTTAGATCTACGGGCCGGCCGGCCCCGGCCGTTCACATGAGCATAGGGAATCTATACTCGAGCGTTCGACTGGGCCCCTGACAGGATAGGTGAGGAATCACTCTTGATCTGATCTATTGGGGCCTACAACTTCGCCGAGCCGACTAGCATCCCTTTCCACTGCGCATTTTTCGAACAAAGAAGACGACTATAGGATCGAATTCGCTTTCCGTGGTGAACTGGTCGTCCCATACCTTCTGCGTGTCTCATGTGTGTGGAACCAGGTCTTTTTCTGTTCCAGCCTCACTGAAGCGAAGAAAACTACAACAATCTTTTGAAGCGCTAGCGCGCGCTCGTTCAAAAGTACTGAATGCGCGTTAGCGCACTCCGGCTTTCTTCGCATGCTTGAGCGCTAGCGCGGCGCTAACGCGCAGCCAGCGCAACGGCAGCGCGCTAGCGCGTGCATCCGTTTTTCATCTTGCTGCTCCGGCAAAGCGCGTTGCGGCGCCCTAGCGGGCGCCTGAACTTGCTGCCGGAGCTTGCTGGAGCCGCGCGCTAGCGCGCGCAGTAGTTTTTCATCATGCTGCTAGCAGCTTCAAAACGGCTGCGCGTTAGCGCCGCGCGTCAGCGCAGCTATCAAGGGTTGCTTCTTGCTCCGGCTTTCTTCGCATGCTCTTGGGCTTTGAGCAACCTGACGCGTTGCGGCGCCCTAGCGGGCGCCTGAACTTGCTCCTCCGTTTGCAGGGTGAGAAACGGTCCCCTGTTGTCTGTAGGCCTTCGATTCCACCGGGGTCTTACGGTCTCTGAGAAAGGGCCTAACTAAAGAATAATAGTGCTCTTTCTAAGAGTAGGCGTGGAGAGCTTTTTGCGGGGAAACTTGCAAGTACAGTTTGGGGGGAGGCGGGCGTCGACCCAACCTTATGAGTATTCGGACTATAACAGTTCCGATGAACAGTCACTCACTTTTGACAGTTATACGATTCCAGAAGATGATCCAGAATTGGGTCAATCACGTTTATTAGAAGTGGACAATAGAGTGGTTGTACCAGCCAAAACTAATCTACGTATTATTGTAACACCTGCTGATGTACCTCATAGTTGGGCTGTACCTTCCTCAGGTGTCAAATGTGATGCTGTACCTGGTCGTTCAAATCAGACCTCTATTTCGGTACAACGAGAAGGAGTTTACTATGGTCAGTGCAGTGAGATTCGTGGAACTAATCATGCCTCTACGCGTGCGCCCGGAAACATAGGCCGACTGCTGAGCCCACTCTGGCTCAGCCGCACCACCCGGGGTGCGAGCCACCCGAGAAGCAAGCTATTACAGCGAGCGGCTGGAGCAGTAGGGAGCCGAGGAGCAAGGCAGTAGATAAGATAGAAGAAGGGGCCAGGCTCCCGGTGGAGCAGAGGAGACGGTTAGGATAACGAACTTGAAACGCGGAGCCCGAGCGGCCGGCGAGCGAGTGGTTAGTGGCCAATAGCGCCCTAGTTGATGGCATTCCTCTCTGCGGCTGGCACTCGAGGAACCACGGGGCACTCCATACAGAGCAAGCGAAGAAACAAGCGAGAAAACGTAAGTGCGCTAACGCGCACTCCGGCTTTCGAGCCTACTTGCTTGAGCGCTGACGCGCTCAAGCCGTTGCGCTAACGCGCATTCAGTACTTTTGAACGAGCGCGCGCTAGCGCGCGCATCCGTTTTTCATCATGCTGCTAGCGCGCTCTCCTTCTCGCTTGTTGCTCCGGCTCGAAAGCCGGAGCAACCTTGAGCGCTGACGCGCGGCGCTAACGCGCAGCCGTTTTGAAGCTGGGCGCGCTAGCGCACTCCGGCTTTCTCCGCATGCTGGGATGAGACGCCCGCGCAAGGACCTCAATTCTCATTAGGAGGTCGAACCAAGGACCTATGGAAGTCGGGGCTACCCCGTCCCCATGGCAACGCAACAGTGTCCTGAGGGAGGAGTTTAGAGGCCTTATAGTAGCACGGACTTCTTTTTCTTTCTAGGTCATGCGAAGGGGGCCAGTCCAAGATCGTACTGTTCCTCTACAAAGACAACAGACGCTCTCAACGGCTAGGCGCCACTCTCTTTCTGAGTTATTCCAGCTTCTTCATGATTTCGTGCCGCGGTGAACGAACAAAACCAAAAAGAGGGCCGTCTCAGCGGAAGGAGAAGGACCTGCA